TTTCATTCAATTGAGAAGTACGAGTATACTCCATAGAATGATTTGGATAAAATATATTTAGCATCCATGGCTGAGTGGTCAAAGCACCCAACTCATAATTGGAGAATTCGCAGGTTCAATTCCTGCTGGATGCACAAGAGAAATAAGATATATCTCTACATAAGAAGATATCTGAATAAAGTTCAGATAGAAAAACAAATTCAATGTTTTTTTTATGTAAAAAACTATACAATGTTTATAGAAATTGTTATGATTACCTAGGGAAATATATATACATGTATATTGAGAAACGAAAACTTAGTTTAGTAGGGAGTGAATGTAATGATGGATAGAGTGAAGAACCCGGTACTTACAGAAAAAACTATTCGTTTACTGGAAAAGAAACAGTATAGTTTTGACGTTGATTTGAATTCCAATAAGACTGAAATAAAATGTTGGATTGAACATTTTTTTGATGTAAAAGTAATAGCTATGAATAGTCATCGACCTCCAAAAAAGAAGAGATATGTGAATTCTATAATAGAGCATCCGATTCGTTATAAACGAATGATTGTCACACTTCAACCCAGGAATTCTATTCCACTATTCTCGAAAAAATAAAATTATTTTTTATTCACTTATTAATATGGCCATCCGTTTATATAGAGCCTATACTCCAGGCACACGCAATCGATCCGTGTTGGATCTTGAGGGAATAGTTCGATCTAACCCCCAAAAGGGATTAACCTCTGGCTTTTCTTGTAAGAAAGGTCGTAATAACAGAGGAATTATTACTAGCCGACATAGAGGAGGCGGTCACAAACGTCTATATCGTCAAATTGATTTTCGACGAAATAAAAGAAGTATATCCGGAAGAATTGTTACCATAGAATATGACCCTAATCGTAATGCATACATATGTCTCGTACACTATGGGGATGGCGAAAAAAGGTATATTTTACATCCCAAAGGAATCAAAATTGGAGATACTGTTGTTTCCGGTCCAAAAGCTCCTATCTCAATAGGAAATACCCTACCTTTGAGTGCGGTTTGAATTATTAATTTACGTAATCGGAAATAACCGGTTAGGTTTGAAGCGAAACCTATAAATCTATCACTAATCCGATCGTTCTACGTTCGGTGACCTTGGAAGGAAACTGAGGAGGAACAGTAGCGGGTGATTAAGCTCAATATTTTTCTTCCACTGAATTACTGACTTCTAGAGATAAGATAATATGGAGAAGACTATATCGTCTCAAGCATAGACAGAACCAGAGGGGCCCTTGTTTCTAATATTTTATTTCACGGTAAACAAGTTACTCACATTCAATTTGATGGTCAAAGGCAAAATTGAAGCTGGATAGTGAGAATGTATCTTTGGAGATGGAAATAATGTTGAATATGCCTCCCAAGTTATCCAGAACATAAAGATATGTTAGCGTAATTTACTAAAGTCATTCATTCTGATGCTACATGAGGAACATAAGCCAGAGGATGGAGAAACAAACTTAGGATGTGGAAAATGAAATTATTTCTGAAACTTCATTTTATATTTATTTTTCAGAATTAGATTTATTTTTTTGGATAAATAGAATTTTATACATCTGGAAAGCTGTATGCCTTGAGAGAGGCTTGTACAGTTCGGGAAGAGATCCTCATTTCTGACAAATAAGAGTCTACTTCAACCAATATGCCTTTGGGCACAGCTGTGCATAACGTGGAAATAGCACCTGGAAAGGGTGGACAATTGGCTAGAGCAGCGGGTGCTGTAGCGAAGCTTATTGCAAAAGAGGGTCAGTTGGCTACATCAAGATTACCATCCGGAGAAGTTCGTTTAGTATCCCAGAATTGCTTAGCAACGATTGGACAAGTAGGCAATGTTGATGCTAATAATCGGACCTTGGGTAAAGCTGGATCTAAACGTTGGTTAGGTAGACGTCCCGAAGTACGGGGAATAGTTATGAACCCTGTAGATCATCCTCATGGGGGTGGTGAAGGCAGAGCTCCAATTGGTAGGGAAAAACCGTTAACCCCTTGGGGTCGCGCTGCACTTGGGAAAAGAAGTCGAAAAAATAATAAATATAGTGATCCTTCAATTCTTCACCGCCGTAGAAATAGCTAAAGAGATTGGACAGAAGGGGGAGAAAACAGAGGGTAGTTGACAATGACACGTTCACTAAGAAAAGGTCCTTTTATAGCTGATCACTTAATAAAAAAGATTGAGAGTCTTAATATGGGAAAGGAAGGGAAAGTAATAATAACCTGGTCCCGTGCATCCACCATTGCACCTACTATGATTGGTCACACGATCGCTGTTCATAACGGACAAGAACATTTACCCATTTATGTAACAGACCGTATGGTGGGTCACAAACTGGGAGAATTTGCACCTACTCGAATCTTCCGGGGACATGCAAAAAGTGATAAAAAATCTCGTCGTTGATTAGGAGGTAACATTTGATGAGAACCAATAGCTCAGATTCGGAGGTCCGAGCTTTAGCTAAGCATATACGTATGTCTGCTCATAAAGCACGCAGAGTAGTTAATCAAATTCGTGGTCGTTCATATGAACAAGCACTCATGATATTAGAATTCATGCCTTATCGAGCATGTTATCCCATATTACAATTAATTTCCTCTGCGGCAACAAATGCTAGTCAGATTCTGGGCTTAAGCAAAGCTAATTTATTCGTGGGTGAAGCTAGAGTAGATGAAGGCGCTTCTTTGAAAAGATTCCAACCTAGAGCCCAAGGACGGGCTTATCCAATACATAAACCTACTTGTCATATAACTATTGTAGTAAAAGGTAAATCCGTATAAAAGAAACATTGAAAAAATCAAATTATGCTAATATCATTGGGGGAGGGAGGGGATGCATGGGACAAAAGGTTAACCCACTTAGTTTCCGACTCGGTATAACCAAGAATCATCATTCTCATTGGTTTGCACAGCCAAAGATTTATTCCGAGTATCTTCAGGAGGATGAAAGGGTACGTAATTGTATCGAGAATTATGTACACAGACATATAAGAAACTCCTCCAATTATAGAGTGGGAATTGCACGTGTCGAAATTCAGAGAAAAACAGATTTACTTCTGGTCGAGATACATACAGAATTCCCGGCCTTATTGATCGAAAGCAGCCATGGCCAAGGGATTGAACAATTAAAGAGAGATGTGCAACGTAATTTATTGAATAGAATTCAAAGAGTTCACATAACTTTGACGGAAATAGCGGGAACATATGGGGAACCAAATATACTTGCGAAATATATTGCCTTACAACTGAGAAGTCGAGTCGCATTTAGAAGAATCACGAGAAAGGCTATTGAACTAGAGAAGAAAAAAAATATAAAAGGTATTAAAATCCAAATTGCGGGACGTCTTAATGGAGCTGAAATTGCTCGTGTTGAATGGGCCAGAGAAGGTAGAGTCCCTTTACAAACTCTCCGGGCTCAAATTGATTATTGTTACTATCCGGCTAAAACTATTCATGGAATATTGGGAATAAAAGTTTGGATATTTCGAGATGAACAATAATTTATTTTTTATCCATTCAATTCATATTTTCAATTTATATTACAATGTTAGATAAAGAAAGACTAAATTAATTAATTAATTCCGATTCATTCTATTTCTAATCCATATGCATAAGATATATAATGAAAATTTTTTCGTAAAATAATATCTTGGAAAAGAAGTTGCTATGCTTAGTGTGCGACTCGTTCAAACTGAGGTTCTTAGGAAGAGACTAGGAAACCAATGAATCTCCAGTTTATACTAGAAACTAACTCATTGCTTCATATTATCATAATCCAATAAACTAACTACGAGGTAGTATTACTTTCTCCACGAAAAGAATCGATATTTGTGAAGCGAGAAACTATCCAAGAATATTAATAACAAAAATGAAATGATTAAATATTCTTTTCGAATCGTATGGTTGAAAAAGAATAATACTTTTCGAGGAGCAGTGTGATAAAGCATAGAATCAATACTAATTATCGAATTATTCAATGATTCCGGATTCTAAATAAAAAAAGCCTTAAGTCAATGAATACTAAGAAAATTGAATCTGTGAGAGGGAAATAGAAGGCTTCACTGCAGAGAGGGAACCTGAACGTGTATCTGGAAGCTATGGGAACGATGGAACTTATGAACAAATAAGATTGATATAAATCCTATTGTTCATTGGGTAGGATGGCGAAATAAACCGATAGTTAATATATTTATAATTAGAAAAGCTATAATCCAATTTTCATCAAGCAAATCTTACAAGAGTTAATATTCGCCTGTAAAATTTCTCTTGCAAAATCTAATGAAGTATGAATGAAATTGCGCAATTTGATTGAATGAAGATGAGAAATTAAAAACACAAAATTTTGAAGACTTTCGGGTTTTCAGAATTTCGATTTAGTTAATTCATATATATCTATTGAATATGAACAATGTTTCTCCTTTCGTTGGTAAAATGAGATTTTACAAGATTTTATTTGCAAGGAGCCGGATGAAAGAAAACTCTCATGTCCGGTTTTGAAGTAGAGATGAAATACAATCGACTATAACCCTAAAAGAACGAAATTTCGTAAACAACATAGAGGGAGAATGAAAGGAATATCTGCTCGAGGCAATCTTATTTGCTTCGGAAGATTTGCCCTTCAGGCACTTGGGCCTGCTTGGATCACATCCAGACAGGTGGAAGCAGGACGACGAGCAATTACCCGTTATGCTCGTCGCGGTGGAAAAATATGGATACGTATATTTCCTGACAAACCTATCACTGTGAGACCTGCAGAAACACGTATGGGTTCGGGAAAAGGATCTCCGGAATTTTGGGTATCTGTCGTTAAACCGGGTAGAATACTTTATGAAATGGGTGGAGTACCAGAAGCTATTGCTACAGCGGCTTTGAAAATGGCTGCATACAAGATGCCTGTACGTACTCAATTTATTACTGTTGCACCCATGGAAATACAAAACTAGGAAATGTCTATTCCATAAGAAACATAGAATCAGAAAGATTCTAAGACAAGTCTAACGAAAAAAAGATATCCCCTAATATAGAGATTAGCCATATTCCATCTTCCTCGCTCTCCCGGAGAAGGAAAAAGATACTTTGGGGGATATGATCTTTCGACGAAAAAACGATTCAACCTCGAACTTATTTGAATGTAGCGGATAACAGCGGAGCTAGAAAACTAATGTGTATCTGAATCCTAGGAGCTAGTAATTGTAAATATGCGAATATTGGTGATGCAACTATAGCTGTGGTTGGAGAAGCAGTACCGAATATGCCTCCCAAAAAATCGGGAATAGTTAGAGCTGCAGTTGTACGTACCCGTAAAGAACTCAAACGTGACAATGGAATGATTATACGATTTGATGACAACGCAGCAGTTGTCATCAATAAGGAGGGGAATCCAAAAGGAACTCGAGTTTTTGGTCCGATTGCCCGAGAATTAAGAGAATTTGATTCTACTCAAATAGTTTCATTAGCTCCCGAAGTATCACGAATAACAAAAGATCATATAGTTCTACAATAAACAATATTTGAATGGTTTCGATAATCAAAAACTGGAATAATATAATGTATATAATAATAATAATAATAATATATGGTTGAGTTATCGCCAGCCGCCAATTTATCTTTCGAACCATGAACCGAAGTTACTCTCGAAAAAATGGAATTTTCTAAGATATTCCAACTGCTTGATTAGTTATTTTATTGTGTCTCCTATTACTTGATGGAGAAAGAAAAATATATGTATTTTTTTTTTTTTTAATCAATTTAGAGATTGTGCTTCGGGCATAGCATATTCCTTCAAAAAGACTTATTAAACTAAAATGTTTATTCATATCAATAATAACCAGTTTTCACGGGTAACGACACCATTGCTAATATGATTACCTCTATAGGGAATGCTAACCTAAGGAAGGTAGAAACGGTTCGAGTACCAGCTACTAATATCACTAGAAACATTGGAAGAATTCCTTTACAAGAAGGTTCTGTGGAAAACCTTGGTGAACATCGGGAAGGTACAAACAACTGTTTTTTAGTTCTAACCCTGGGATATCAGGGGGGGAAGAAAAAACCATACATAACTGCTTTGAGATGTATTAGCAGACCCGGCTTAAGAATATATTCTAACTATAGGGAGATTCCTGAAGTCTCGGGTGGAACGGGAATGGCAATTCTTTCTACTTCCCGCGGAATTATGACAGATCGAGAAGCTCGACAGAGGCAAATTGGGGGAGAGATACTACGTTATGTATGGTAACTCATCCACATCTTTAATTCATTATTCCATATGGTAAATCTCTTTTATCAAATAAGAACTAACTAATACTTTATAAATTTATATTAGTTAATTCGAAAAAAGATTTTCCTTTTGATGAAGAAACAGAGTTTGGTTGACATAGAGTTGTAGTTACTGAATCACTTCCCGATGCCATGTTCCGAGTCTGTTCATATAATGGATGTAAAGTTTCAACTCATGTTCCAAAAAAGATTAGACATAATTCTATATGAATATTATCAGGAATAGAGTGAAAATGGAATCCAGTCTTTATTTATGATTCAAACAAAGGACGTATAATCTATAGACATCATTGAATGATCAGGTCCTCTTGAATTTTTTTTGTAATATTGGATATAGAGAATAATAAACGAAAGGAAATAAATTGTCATAACGAACAAAATCTGCATTCTCTATATCAGTGATTATATCGAAATAAGGACTACAAACATGAAAATTCGTGCTTCTGTTCGTAAAATTTGTGAAAATCGTCGACTAATTCGTAGACGAGGACGAATCATGGTGGTTTGTTCCGATCCGAAGCACAAGCAAAGGCAAGGATAATCATCTTTATTTATCTTTCCGCACAAAACAAAATTTTTATTTTTCTCTTAATCTTTTGAATCATATACAATTACTCTGTATAAATCACTTCCAATCCCATATAATAACTATTATTCTCATACATGGAAATGGGAACAACGCCAAGACTTATTAGAAAGATTAGTAATCTACGTGGAGGTAAACGTGGGAGAATACCCAAGGGTGTTATTCACATTCGAGCAAGTTTTAATAATACCATTGTTACTGTTACGGATGTGAGAGGACAAGTTGTTTCTTGGTCCTCCGCCGGTGCCTGTGGATTCAAGGGTGCAAAAAAAAGTACACCATTTGCCGCTCAGACTGCAGCGGAAAATGCTATTCGTACGTTGATTGATCGGGGTATGGGACAAGCAGAAGTCGTGGTAACTGGTCCGGGTCCGGGAAGAGATACAGCATTACGAGCTATTTGTGGAAGTGGTTCGGCACTGAGTCTCGTACGTGACATAACCCCTATGCCCCATAACGGATGTAGACCTCCTAAAAAGAGATGTATATAATATTGAAGGAACAGCGATTGTGAATAGTACGAATAAAGTACCGCTATCTGCTAAATCTGCATATTGGAAGTGCATCGAATCTAAAATTGAAAATGAGCGTCTTCATCATAGTCGTTTCATTATATCCCCACTTGGAATTGGTCAAGCTAATACTCTAGGAATCGCCATGCGCAGAGCATCACTCGGGGAATTGGAAGGAACATGTATCACTTCTGCAAAATTTGAAAAAATAATCCATGAATATTCTACAGTAGTAGGTATTCAAGAATCAGTACATGATACTTTAATTAATTTAAAAGAGATTGTGCTTAGAAGCAATTCTTCTGAAATTCAAAAAGCATATATATCTATCATTGGACCCGGAGAGATAACTGCTCAAGATATTATATTACCACCTTCTATTGAAATAATTGATCCTGCATAACATATAGCCACTCTTACTAAAAAGATTCATTTGAATATTGAATTGAGAATTGAAAGAGATCGTGGATATCGTAGACAAAATATAGTAAAATCTCAAGATGGAAATTTTCCTCTGAATGCTGTATTTATGCCTATTCGAAATGTGAATTATAGTATTCATTGTTTCGAAAGCCACGACAAGAAAATAATGAAAGAGATGCTTTTGCTCGAGATATGGACCAATGGGAGTATCACTCCCAGAGAAGCAATTTATGAAGCTTCTCGAAGTTTGATCAACTTATTTATTCCTTTTTTACATGCGGAAAACGGGGAAAAGATTTATGGAATGGGGAATATAAATGAATCTAATGCGTTGTCTTGTTCCGTTCTTCCTCCTATGTCGATTCAGGTAGATCAGATGGCAAAAGAAGTTACTTTCAGACATATCTTTATCGACCAATTGGAATTACCCCCGAGAGCTTATAACTGTCTTAAAAGAATTAATGTACATACGATATCAGACCTTCTAGATTATAGCCAAGATGATCTAATGAAAATTAAGAATTTTGGAATCAAATCTGTTGAACAAGTATTGGAAGCTTTGTGGAAACGTTTTGGAATAAGTTTACCTAGGAAAACTTGAAGTTCAATAAATAAACTCATTCATGTTTCTCTTTCGAAGAAAAACAAACTACAGTTGGATTCAAATCATAGTGAGAAAGATCAAATGGAATAATCGAAATCACTCCATTTGAATTTATTAAAAAAACTTATATTTCTTATAATTGGAATTTATTGAATCTTTGATATATCTAGGGATTATTTGCTTTGAAGCAAGTCCTCCCTGGATATGAGACTAGAAGGAAAAAAATTCTTCTACAAGGGAAAATCGAACAATCAAATCAAGTAATTAATCTTGAATCGAATGATTGATCTTGGAAAAGACCTGAGGTTAGAGATTTATCAATGGGTAAAGCTGCCCCAATACCCAACCAAAGAGCTACTGCAGTACCAATTGGAAAAACTGTTGTAGCTACCGGACGACGAAATGGATTCTGAAATTTATTAACATTTTCTGGAAAGGGTACTGTCGATGATCCTGCGGGTACTGCGGCCATTAAAAGAACGCCCAATAATTTATTAGGCACTGTACGGAGTATTTGAAATACCGGAAAGAAATACCATTCAGGCAATATTTCCAAGGGAGTTGCAAATGGATTTGCAGGTTCACCGATCATTGAGGGTTCTGGGACTGCTGAACCTACAGTACATGCAATGGTACCTAAGATCACTACCGGAAAAATATATAAAAGATCGTTAGGCCAAGCGGGTTCTCCATAATAATTATGTCCCATACCTTTAGCCAATTTAGCTCTCAATACAGGATCACTTAAGTCAGGTTTTTTTGTTATCGGGATAGGCAAATTTGGATCTATTCTTCTTCCCATAGAATCGGACATGAGAGATTTTTCTCATCCGGCTCAAGCAATAACTAGAATATTTTTTTTTTTCTTTTTAGGATACATAAAAATATTATATGATCTCTAATGCTTTATTTTAGGGATTCTTTTCAAACCCCATTTTAATTTTGAATTAAATGCTCATTGTCCAAGTGGGCCATAAAATTTGGGCATTATGATCATCAATATGCTTTTCGGACAATCTTATTCCTTATGAGTCATTTTCTTTTCCACGGAGGAACAAGGTTTTGGAACGTAATAGTATTAACTTGTTAACACTCCGGCTTATCTATCCGTTTTTTCTTTGGATCTCCCTTTCACTCCGATGGTATTATTTTGATTGAGATGCAAGGGAAGTGAATGCATTTCTTCACCATATTCCTTTTCTCCCAAGGAAGAATAAATATATCTCACTTTAACTTACTGGATTTTGCGAAGCCTATTTGAGATTATAATTCGATCATGGAAATGATTCTCTTTCCAAAACCAACGAGATTTTTGTACCCGAGTTTTAACCCTCCTACAAGTAGGAGCGAGATCGGGATAGAGACACATTTTCTCATTGGATGTCGATGTGACAGATTCAATGGAATATCTGCATAGCCGAAGTTGAATAATTCAAGTCACACACTCCCGTAATCCATCTTCTCTCTGAAAAGAATCTATTTTCGACTATTCATTGGTCTGAACCCAGTAATACTTCGAAATAGAAAACAAAATCCATGAGATATTCTTTATTGTTTATAAAGAATGTCTATGGCAATGGAATAATTTAATGAAAGTTAAGTTGTTGAGATAATATGAATATTAATCCCTACCCTATTGCGTTTCTTCCCGCTCGTAAAGGACCTGAGATACCTTGCTTACGAATCATTGGAAAGTGCATCGGCATAGATACAGCAGTAAGAAGAGGTAATACAAAAGTGTGTAAACTATAAAAACGAGTCAATGTGGATTGACCTACACTGGCACTCCCGCGTAATAACTCTACCAAGGGAGATCCTATTGCAGGAATAGCTTCAGGTACACCAGTTACAATCTTGACAGCCCAATAACCAATTTGATCCCAGGGCAGAGAATAACCAGTTACACCAAAAGATACGGTTAATACGGCTAAAATTACACCTGTAACCCAAGTTAATTCACGAGGTTTCTTGAATCCCCCCGTGAGATAAACGCGAAATACGTGCAAAATCATCATTGGAACCATCATACTTGCCGACCATCGATGGACTGATCGAATTGACCAACCAAAGTTGACTTCAGTCATTATATATTGAACAGAGCTAAAAGCTTCTGTAACGGTCGGGCGATAGTGGAAAGTCATAGCAAAACCAGTGGCTACTTGTACTAAGAAGCAAGTCAGGGTAATTCCCCCTAGACAATAAAATGTATTGACATGGGGAGGAACATATTTACTAGTAATATCATCCGCAATCGCCTGAATCTCAAGACGCTCCTCAAACCAATCATATACTTTATTGAGATGGGTGAACTTTTATTTCATACGCTCCCCCCTCTGAAAACCGTACATGGGGATTTCCCTTCATACGGCTTGAGCAAAAAAATGATACGAAATCTTTTCATTAATTATTTCAATAAAAACTCCCCCCAAAAAAAGGTAGAACCTAATCTTTTTCATAACATTTTATTGCCTTGATCCCAAGTCGGCTCTTTTTTCCCTCCAAAACGAATGAATATTGTTGGCCTTTTGAACAATCTTTTCTCCTATCATCAATATATATTGAAAAAACAGTGATATAAAATAAATTCTGAAGATTATCTCGTTGAAACCTTGATGGATATTCAAAAACCTTAGATTCCTACTAACTCCGATAGACTCTTTTTTTTAGAGGAGGTACGATGGGTAAGAAGCTTCTCTATCGTCACCAACTTGATAAAATATGCTTATAAAATGGGAATGTTCTCTCATTTCCCAAGTATGCAGTTGTGAAAAATATATCGTAGAATTTCTAGTCAACAAATTTTTCAAGTTATTGAAAGTTTGGTAACGAAGCTTGAATAGCGGATATACATAAATTAATCATGGTTTAAATCTTCCTATTGAACTAATGCCTTCGTGAGCCCCGCGCTTCAGATGCTAACTATTCAATTGGTATCCAGCAAGGTAGGATCATTCTGTGAGAAAGATGACAAATTACTTTGTACTATCAATGATTAATTCGGACGAGTCGCACACCCGTATTCCAAAGATCTCCTAATTGGAGAATCACACGATTGAACTACCATGGAGAGGAGAGCTAACCTACGGACCCTAAGCAAGCCATTAAATCTAATGAAACAGAAGATTTATAAATTTTTCTATTTCACTAGATTGGAATATTTGTTGGGGGGGGGAAAGACTCTTTAGTTTTTGTTCATTACCAACTCACCGGAATCCCATCCAATGAAACGGGGGAATTATAAAGTTCCAATATAATAACTGGAGAGACTGCAAATAGGGCCATTGCGACACCCATAATGGGAGTGGTTCCCCATCCAGGAGCCACTTTACCATATTCCGAATTAAGTGGTTTTGATGAACTTCCTACACTGGTTCGTTGCGGTTTGATCCTGGGAATACCATCAATAATCTTTGTAGCCGTAAAACTTATTACATTAGTTGAGATTTGTTAACTTTATGTACTATTATATTGGAAACGGAAACAAACCATTATCTCGGGATTACTTAGCAATGGAAACTGCAACCTTGGTCGCTATCTCCATATCTCGTTCACTTGTCAGCTTCACCGGTCACGCTTCGTATACTGCCTTTGGGCAACCCTCCAAAGAACTTAGAGATCCTTTTGAGGAGCATGAAGATTAGCCTAAGTGACCTTCCCTCAGTCTTTAGGGAAGGTCATTAATTGTTCATCCCGGATCACCCTCTTGATGATCCAAAAATCATTTTTTCCCTTTACTTGGAACTTTAGGTGGCTCCCGGAAGAAAATAGCAAAAAATATTATTCCTGAAGTACTTACCGGCAAGGATGTATGAACCAATGCTTCCGTAGATTCGATTGTATGGGTGAGGGAGTATAGGGATAACTTTCGTACTACTTAAAGATATAGAAATTAAATCTATCTAATCTATATAGATTAGATAGATTTAATTTTGAAAACGATATATATATATTTTTGGATTGATGTTATACTACCTGTCTTTTGGTAGTTGGATCTCCTAGTTTTTGGAATGCTCCGAATTCAACTTGAGCATCTAAATCAGGATCAATACCAGCAAAAACATCTCTGAACAAGGTTCTAGCACCATGCCAAATATGTCCGAAGAAGAAAAGAAGAGCAAATGTAGCGTGACCGAAAGTAAACCAACCTCTTGGACTACTACGAAAAACACCATCAGACTTTAGAGTAGCACGATCAAATTCAGAAATCTCACCTAATTGAGCACGTCTAGCATATTTTTTCACTGTAGCGGGATCACTAAAACTAACCCCATCGAGTTCACCACCGTAAAACTCAACAGTTACACCTACTTGTTCAATGCTATACTTTGATTCTGCCCTCCTGAAGGGAACATCGGCTCTCGCAATTCCCTCCCCATCCACCAAAACTACTGGAAAGGTTTCGAAGAAAGTAGGCATACGACGTACGAAAAGCTCATGTCCTTCTTTATCCCTGAAGACAGCGTGACCTAACCAACCAACAGCTATTCCATCCCCATTGTCCATCGCACCCGCTCTGAATAATCCCCCTTTCGCTGGATTATTACCAATATAATCATAAAAAGCTAATTTTTCTGGAATTTTGGACCAAGCTTCTGATAAACTAAGATTTTCGGCCCTGCTGGATCGAATCCTCCGATCTATCTCTTGTTGAAAGAATCCTTGATCCCATTGATAACGAGTAGGACCGAATAATTCTATTGGAGTGGTCGCGGAGCCATACCACATGGTTCCGGCAGCAACAAAGGCTGCAAAAAACACGGCAGCAATACTGCTGGATAAAACAGTTTCAACATTCCCCATACGTAATCCTTTGTATAATCGTTGGGGAGGACGAACACTAAGGTAGAATAGACCTGCTAATATACCTAGAATACCTGCTGCAATATGATGAGAAGCTATTCCTCCTGGAACGAAGGGGTCGAATCCTTCGGCTCCCCACACTGGAGCTACAGGTTGTGCTTCTCCAGTCAACCCATAGGGATCAGACACCCATATTCCGGGACCGAACAAACCTGTTACGTGAAATGCTCCGAATCCGAAACAAAGTACTCCTGAAAGGAATAAATGAACTCCGAAGACCTTAGGCAAATCTATAGTAAGTGCTCCCGTACGTTCGTCAGTAAATATTTCTAGATCCCAATATACCCAATGCCAAATAGCTGATAAGAATAACAAGCCAGATAACACAATATGCGCAGCAGCCACGCCTTCATAACTCCAAATACCTGCATTAGTTACAGTTTCTCCGGTGATACTCCAACCACCCCATGACTTCGTTATTCCTAAACGAGTCATGAAAGGGATAACGAACATGCCCTGTCTCCACATGGGATCAAGAACAGGATCGGATGGATCAAAAACTGCTAACTCATACAAAGCCATTGAACCAGCCCAACCAGAAACTAACGCTGTGTGCATTATATGTACAGCAATTGAACGGCCAGGATCATTTGATACAACGGTATGGACACGGTACCAAGGCGGACCCATGCATATACCCCTTTCTCAAAGGGGAGTAGACACTACGTAACTTTATTGCATTCAAGGGCTGTTATACGATGCTAAAACCTTATCCAATCATACAGGGATTCACATCTATTTACAGTTATACGTGATGAGATATTGAGATACCAATTCCCTTCTTTCTCACAATGAAGAGGAGCAGGAATAGTTTAGCATCTCTTGATTCAGCATAACAATGAATATATTGGTCCCATCAAACATCAGAGTGATTCAAATAATGGATGACGCATAGTTTAGAATAGGGTTCAATATCGTGCTTGACTAAATCGAGGAGCGTAATGTTATTATATACTCTATGTGTGTAATTAGGTAAAGTATACTCCAATGGATTGGTTATTCGAACGGAGACTCAAACAGAGGTTCAATTTTTTCATCTATCCATATCCATATGAGTTACTATCTTTTACAATCTATATCAAATTTTTTTATTGATTTATAAAATCAAATATATATATATATATATATTTGATAGATGAATCAGTTTTCTTATTCATTGGCATCAAAGTCTATTTTATTGAACAATCATAAGGAACAAATGAAACCTGAGCTTCTAACTTCTAAGGTATTACATTGTTAGATGCTTCTCATTAAGTTAAGGGGTCCCGAGAAAGCTCTGAAATAACTAACTTACTTGCCAAATATTAGAAAAAATAATTTATTATGTTATGATTTTCCATCCTTCGTACCCCTATCCAATTCATCATATTGACTGTTCTGTTCCATTTTTTCCTTCCAGTTGTTGATACAGATCCATGATTGAGAGAATTATCATAGAAAATCCTGTAATCTCTCCTTCGGAAGGATTTTAGTAATTGTTATCTCTCCATCGCATCAGGTTCATGCTCGGAAAAAGTAGACCCAATATCCAATATTTGGTTTTTGATTTATTTCATCGGTATGCATTGGTCCATGCCGCTTTCGCCTTGTGTATCAATCATATCATGTGTATGAAACGGAACTATAATATGATTTACTACGCCTATTGGTGGAATCACTAGAGATTCTGTAGGTCTATATAATTGATACAATCTTTTTTCCCGATCAATTATGCTCTCGTATTGGGGGGCAATATAATATTTGGTCCCCAAGAAATGCCCATTGGTGTTCCGAAAGTATCCCTTCGAATCTTCGGAGAGGAAGATATAGTTTGGATTGACGTACAGTGCGACTTGTTTGAAATATTCGATTATACGGAATCTTCCCGTCATTCCTTCCGATTGAGATGCTTCTATCTCACTTAAGATTGACTAAATGCTCAGTAATCTAAAGCGTGAGATCTCTCACGAAAAAAAAAAAAAAAATATTTATCAATCATGATAATCTATGGCTAGCCAAAACTAATAAAGAGTATTCAGGCTTCGTTCAACGAAACAAACAACTGATCAAAGATTAATCATTCTTGATTGATCATGATGAAATGATATGGACAAGCATTTCTAGCAGAAGTAAGAATAAATAGAGTGGAAAAATGGCAGTAGATCTACTTGCTCCATATGTGCGAGTAACAGTCGGATAGATATTTCCCCGAAGTGGAGCATAAACCCAAGGATCTTATTAAGAATCTATTTGAAAACAAGGGAATTCTGCTGAAAATAAAATCATTGAATTGGACATCAGTTAATAGGTAGTTCAATAAGTTGAAAATGTGACACTTTGGAAACAAAGACAAACTTGAACTGGAAGTGGTAAGACTCATCCTTTGAGATGAAAGAAAGATTTTTTTTTATCTAACTAAAGGGTTTTTTTAGAAGATGGGTATCGGAAGAAAGAAATACCTAACTTTTTCAACTGCTCGAGCCGTATGCACTTAAAAGTGCGTGTGCGGTTCCAAAGGAAGAAAAGCTATAAATCTATCCTAATCAACCGACTTTATCGAGAAAGATTGTTGTTTTTGGGCCAGCACATAGATGATGAAATTGCAAATCAAACTATTTGTATTCTGATGTACCTGAATGGAGAAGATCAGAGTAAGGATATTTATTTATATATTAATTCTCCTGGCGGAGCGGTATTAGCAGGAATATCTGTCTATGATATTATGCAATATATAATACCAAATGTAAACACTATCTGTGTGGGATTAGCTGCTTCAATGGGATCTTTCATTTTAGCTGGAGGAGAAATTACTAAACGTATAGCGCTACCCCACGCTCCGCGCCAATGAGTCTTTGTTTGATGGATAGAAAAAGGATGTGAAGAAAAAACTAACTATGCCTGCGCCAACGAATGGAGGGTAATAATAGCATGGCATACGAAACTTGATACAACTGTAATAAAGAAAACTTGAAGTATCGGGATAGTAAACACAACCGTGGCTTTTTTTTTATTCTCCGATCAATTTGATCCTATATCTCCTGGGGTCTATTCCAGCGTCGTAAACTCCCGGAATAATATTGGAGAAAAAGGAAATATGGCCATATAACATCGATAAAAGAAACTTTGGGATTGCTGAATGAGGGAATGTATGGAGCAATGGAACCATCACAGTATCTTCCTTTTCTGAAAGAAAAAGATGGTACATAGATTATCTTATTCATCTATCTTCGATATCCAGAATATTTACTATCTAATATTGTATAATAAATAACAATAATATTATTGTTATTTATTATGACGAATTATATAAAAAATTGTTCAATCTATTATGGAGCTGTATGCACCAAAAATGCTTGTACGGTTCATTAAATCAAGTCTTTCTCGAATAGAGGAAGAAAGAATAAAAAGTAAATAAGCATTTATTAATAGGGTGATGATTCATCAACCCGGTAGTTCTTTCTATGATGGACAAGCGGGAGAATGTCTTGTGGAAGCAGAAGAGATGTTGAAACTTCGCGACTGCGTTACTAAAATTTATGTACAAAGAACAGGAAAACCTTTATGGGTAGTCTCTGAAGATATGGAAAGAGATGTTTTTATGTCAGCGGAAGAAGCTAAAGTTTATGGCATTACTGATCCTATAGCTGTAGAAACTTCTTCGAACTCTCTAATTAATAGCTGATTAAAAAAAATTAACTAGAATTTTCGAGAAGAAAATAAATTCCCTGCTTATGGTAAATATAAAAGTGATCGGTGTGACGGATCCATAAGTAGGAACAATAGCTTGCTTGCATATGATAAATAAATCCTATAAATGAAAAATCGACAAATTATAAGATTTATTAATACGAAATATAATAAGAGAGTCATAAAGTTTCGATTTAGTTCCGATCTTTCTAGAAGTTTCTTTCACTTTCAAGAGAATAAAAAGAAACTTCTAAGGATTAGTTTTTGAATCTCATAATAAACTCTTAGGGTTAGGATCAATCCGAACTAGTAAATTCTGCGTACTGCACTAAGAATGCCTACTATTCAACAACTCATTAGGAATCGAAGACAGCCAATAGTAGATAGAACAAAATCCCCTGCCCTTCGAGGATGTCCTCAGCGTAGAGGAGTATGTACCAGGGTGTATGTGCGACTCGTTTAGATCAGAAGCTCGAGGTGCAGGGGGATCGATATGGCAGGAGAATCCCCTCACTATAGTAAGTACAGATCTATCATCCACCAATATTGGGGATGAAATTTATGGTTTCTATTGGTGCAAATCCGATCACCCCGATGCAGGATGAAAAGCAATTTCTCAATGATAGCGAATGGTCATCAATCCATTGAGCGAGGAAGAAAATGCAATTCGAAAAGCATGATGCTTATATCGCCGCAAAAACGGACTTACAAGGTAAGCTGCCCAGCCAACCCTCACGATCACACGCCGTTATTGTATGGATAAGTCTTATTGTAAGAAGACTTTTTTTGCTCGATGAATCGGGTAGAGCTGGGGATCAAAAACTATACGAGTCACTGGTAACATTCTCATTTCGTTTTGAGAAATAAGAGGCTCCGGCGTATAGGGGGTACCCCACCGTTTAAGGAGAAACTATAGAAACGATGGAATCCCGGATTTTTCTCAGTTCAAGGTCCCATCCCTTGCTCACTGAGCAGATGCCCAATCCAAAAAATTCGTGGATAGGAAGGTTGAAGTAGCAAAAGCCATGGGAATCTTTATTCCCTACATCAGAAAGATCGGTGGTCTCATTCCATGAAGGATAGTAAAGAGAAAGCGGACCTTATGTAAAAGATGCCATTCTATCGAATAGCATCCTATTCGATGTACATCCGAAAAATACAATGGTAATTTCAATAATATTTCTTTAATCGCCATAATATTGTGATAATCACAACGAAACGGGTGTTTTAATCAACTCAACCATATCCATTCTTTGCTCCTATTTATCAACAGAGCAAAATCTATTATAAAGAATATTCAAATATAAGAATTTTTACATTCATTCTTCATTTAAATATTCAGTGATTTTTTATATAGTAAGCAACAACGACTAGAGTTAAACGTGGCTACGTGGCTCGGAAACACCGGAAAGATATTATTCAACTCACATCAGGGTTTCGAGGAGCTCATTCGAGAATCTTTCGAACCGGTAAACAGCAAGTAATAAAGGCTTTAGTTTCTCCCCATCGAGATAAAAGTAAACGAAAAAGAGATTTTCGTCGTCTATGGATTACCCGGATCAATGCAGCAGCCCGAAACAATGGAGTTTCTTATACTAAATCTATTCAACATTCATACAAAAACCAGGTTTTTTTGAATCGTAAAATACTCGCGCAGATAGCTATATTGGATATTAGTAGCTCTTCCACAATTTTGAGAGAGGTTAACGAATAATAGATAGGGGAATAAGGTATAAAAACCTCTCCGGGGATTGATTCACTCCGGGGAGGTATAAACATCGAGAGAATTACTAAATCTCGGGAATGAATAAATAGATAGATAAAGTCAAGATCCCCTCTTTTCCATAAGAGAATCGAGATCTTTTTCCTTATGTGACCTATTTCGATTTCATCTTAATTAATGAGATTTATTATTAATAATATCCAATTAACTTTCGTTATTGACAAAAGGTAACAAAGCTAAAATACGAGCTCGTTTAACAGCAATAGTCATTAAACGTTGTTGTTTCGAGGTTAATCTATTCATTCGTTTAGATAAGATTTTTCCCCGCTTGCTAATAAATCCGCAAAGTAAACTTATATTCTTATAATCAACAGTTTCTCCTGATCTAATTGGTGGCGAACGTTTACGAGAAGATCGCTCGGATTTGCCCATGGTTTGTTTCACGAACCTCCCCAATACTGCTTATTTTCCTATTTCTTTGTGAATAGTATGTTGATAACAATAAGGACAAAACTTTTTCAATTCCATTCGAGTAGGCGTATTGCGACGATTTTTCCGAGTAGTATATCTGGAAACACCTGAATGTTTTTCATTACCGTTTCGGACACAACTAGTACATTCTGAAGTAATTGTTACTCTCACATTTTTACTCTCAGCCATAATTTTTTGAATCTTGAAAAGACAAATGAGTTTCTGATCTTATGGCGAAAAATCTAATAATGAAAAATTTTAAGAAAAAATTTTTCATTATTAGAGATATTCAATAAGATTCTCTATTTTTTCGATGAAGTCAAATTTTCAAGCTCATCTTTTTCCCATTGGAACTTGATTCTTCGATAAGACTTAATTCAAATATTTATTTGGGAGTTTCCAACCAATAGGTTAACTCAAAAAGTGGTCAAACTCGAAATGGTAAAAGGGTATACTATCCTTGGGGAAGAGGAAGAACTAAAGCATCCGGGGAAGAACGATTAATCTCTGTCGATAAACCAGCTGAAGATCCGAACCACAACGTAGCTACAACAGGCGCTGTGGAAAGATATGTTTTTACATCTTGCATTGCAAGTTCCTCCCCCTAAATCACTTTCTTCCGGCTTTCATAAACTGGATTGAAAGGATTCTTACTAAATTTTTTGTTGAAATTTTCATTTTTCTACGAAGGTTCATATAAGTAAGTAATGACAGAGCAATAGAAATAAGCGAAATCTATTCTTTTTTACTTTGAGACTTCTTAAGTGATTTATTAGTAATTAATTTTATTAAATTCTTTCTTGTGTACGTTACTATTTCCATTCTACCTCGATAAATCAGTAAAAAATATATAATAATTTATTTGAATTTCTATCTACTATTAAATAAATAAATGAATAAATAGTATCAAATACGATCATCTCATCACTTAATTATTCGAATTCCAAGAATAATAATTATTTACGATGAATGGTTGTTCTCCAGTATAGTATCCCTCATCAAAAAGGATTTTATTGAACAAGTCACAAATCTTTTCATAGGGGAAATACAAAAGTTTCAATTTCAATGTTCTTGTATATAAGATTCCCTTGTTTTTAAGAATCCCCCCCCCCCCCCCAAAAAAATAAAAAAAAAACAGTTAAATTATTATAATTATTCCATAACGAATTGCGATACAGGAAAGGACGATGAGGAAATAGGGATGGGACGATGTAGGCAAGAGGCTTTAAATAAAGTATTTAAATAAAGTACAATCCATCTTGTATGAAAGTTGGGAGGGATGTAGCGCAGCTCGGTAGCGCGTTTGTTTTGGGTACAAAATGTCGCAGGTTCGAATCCTGTCATCCCTAACCCGAATCTCATACGTATGAGAGATCTTCGAACGAATAGGTATTCGCGGAATACAAGCAATAAGTATTCAAGAAATAGGAGAGAATAAAAGAAGATTATCTCTCTATCCACGACCTCCTATGTGATGCGAAAAAAGCGCTCTTAGTTCAGTTCGGTAGAACGTAGGTCTCCAAAACCTGATGTCGTAGGTTCAAATCCTACAGAGCGTGATTTTGATAATAAAATTGAATTTGATGTGTTTTTTCCTTTTCCATAATCAAATTTTGAACTCAATTAGATTCATTGATAAAACAGCAAAATTTATTGATCAATTTGACCTCCCTAAGAAGGGAGGCAAGTGTGGGATGCTAAACGTAATCCAATCCTCGGTCAAAGATCCAATTGATCACCACGTCGGTATTGTGAATATGCAGTTACAAATAATCCAGCTGAAGTTGTTGGAATCGAACCTGATACGATTCCGGATGGCAAAGCTTCAACCGTTTCTTTCTGAGTTAACGAAGACAATATCTAACTTAGATAGTACCCAAGTTTGCTGTGAATCTCAATAACCATCATCTGGCAGAAAATTTTCCTTGATTTTCCCCGTCATTATTTTCTAGATAAGTTTTATCTTATTTGAGCCAGTAAGTGGAACTAAAGCTGGAGTTAGAGCAGCCAATAGGAATACGAAGTAGCTAGGTATAATAGACATAGAAAAAACTTTGAATGGTGATAACGAATTTAGTATACACCCTTGTAGAGTAATTACCTAAATCTCTTTATGACCAAAAAAATAAAGATTAATTCGAAGTACAAAATATCCAATTGAAACGAGATTCTTTCTTATATTCGTCATTACCCTCGCATAATAAGAATATGAAGAATATATGATTGGGAATGAGGGATATAAAAAATACTTTTTCATAAGTAAAAAAGGAAGAACTATATTCAAATAATCGTTATTCTAAATCACTTTTCATATTCGTATCGATTTCCAGTCCGTGAATTGATAAAACGACTCGGAAATCGCGCAAGTTCCTACTGTATGATCTCCACAACGAATAGCGAAACGCTTTTATTTTCGTTTTAAAGGTTCAATTAAAGTGAATATTCTCATCCGATCACCTAGCATTACTATTTGTATTTCTTTCGCCAGAATTACATAGTATTGAAATGATTCAATCTTATCAATTGCATCAGTAATACGAACATAAATTTTGGAGGATGTTCTGGGGGGAGGAAATTTTTGTTTGTTCCTTCCAAGGAAGGGAATATAGACTTGTGCTTTGAATCGAGTATGGGATTTCGCAGTCCCAACCGCCATTCCACATTGTACATTTTCCCCTTGTTTGTATTCGACCCTAAAGAGAATAATTCTTACATTCATTATCTCCAACAATAAAGACTTTTTGGAACTTTTTTCCTTTAAACCCATGATGATACTACTCTATTACGAATTCCTTTCGATCCAACTATTTTTACAGTTTCTCCAAAATAATTAATTCCTATCCCTATGCTATCGATATTGCTTCACAAACTATGAGGAAACAAAAATCTTATACAGTCGTAGGAAAAGTTTTATCCATCTCATGTTGGGATGCAGGAATTCGATATCCACCTAATCATAAATATCTTCGTTTGTATTTACCTCTAGACGAATACCCAGTAAGGGTAAGCCATTAATGTGAGGCTCGGGATCGCGGGAATGTTACTTTCTGTAAACTAACTCATAATGACTCAAAGTTTCACAGATCTTTAATCTAACTAATTTTAATAATCTCTATTCTTTACTCGGTCTTCCTTATTTGAAGAAACTATTGCATTGGGAATCGGCCGAAGAATATTTTTTTGTTCGTAGGATAAATATTCGCTCTCTATTCACCTGTGCCACATCGGTAATCATATTCTCTGTGTAATCCGTGCGACCCAAATCCATGTGGAGTGAACATAGCGCGCACAGGAGTCCCATATTCTACACGGGCTATAACACTCCCACTCTTTCTCCTGGAGCTGCATCAATCTCAAAAGGCTGGCTTTACATTTGTTCGTAACCGCTAAAACCATAGTAATCCGTTGTAGTGGTTTTTCCCTCTGTGACCCATACGTCCAATGGTTCCAGTATTTAAACATTCATATAGGTTCTTTACGTTCAAAATCTTCTCATCTGAGGTCAGGTCACGCAAAATGATCTCAAGTCACTGGGTTTATTGAATATTGATTAAGTTAGTCAAACAGTGCTAATAAAATGACCAAATTATTCAATCTTATTCTTTCTTTTTCCTTTCCTTTATTCCCATTGAAAGTTAGTTGTCTTGCTGCGTCGGAAGAACGCTAGCTATACTGGTCCAGTATGCTTCAAAGATACCCTTGGTACAAGGTTGACAATCTAACAAGGTTTAAAGGAGATATCAGTAGATTCCATATCTTCCGGTTTCGATCCTCCATAATGGAATCAATTCCTCCTCGCGTCTACAAAGAATATATAACACGGAGCTAACCATGTCTGGGAATACGGGAGAGCGCCCTTTCGCCGACATTATTACAAGTATTCGGTACTGGGTGATTCATAGCATTACTATACCTCCCTTGTTCATTGCAGGTTGGTCATTCGTCAGCACAGGGTTGGCTTACGATGTGTTCGGGAGTCCTCGGCCAAATGAGTATTTTACGGAGAGCCGACAAGAGGTTCCATTAATAACCGGCCGTTTCAATTCGTTGGAACAAGTCGATGAATTTACTAGATCTTTGTAGGAGGTATCAATGACTATAGATAGAACTTATCCAATTTTCACAGTTAGATGGCTGGCCGTTCATGGACTAGCTGTACCTACGGTTTTCTCCCCAGGATCAATATCAGCAACGCAATCCATCCAACGATAAACCAACCTTATTTATCTGGAGCGTGAAGAAGCTACGACACAACCAAATCCGAACAAACAGAGTGTGGAATCAAATCGTACCAGCCTCTATTGGGGGTTGTTACTAATCCTTGTACTTGCTGTTCCATTTCCCAGTCACTTTTCTAATTAATAACGGCATAAACTTTCTTGCCTCATACGGAAAGATCCAAGATTCTAATTGTCCGTGACCGTCCATGTCTCGGAGTCATGACCACCCAATGGAATGTGAGGGGAGTAGAATAAATGGCCAATACCACCGGAAGGATTCCCCTGTGGCTAATAGGTACCGTAGTTGGTACCCCTGTGATCGGTCCAGTAGGTATTTCTTTTCATGGCCCATACTCCGGATTAGGATCATCTCCGTAATAATTGAATCGACTGGATAAATAAACCTGAACCTGTATAAGGAATACTGTAATGCAAGGGTAGGTTAGTTCGCCCAGACTCAATAGATAATAAAACTTTGCTCACTTGGAACTTGAAATGGGCAAAGTTTTATTAATAATTCATTCATTTATTGAGTCTTCCGGTTCCAATAAGAAATAAGAAAGATTAACGAAATATAATAAGATTCTTGAGAATCTTATTATTCCATATATCTAATAATTTTAAATAAAAGAAAAAATCAATTGATAATATGTCATCACATCATTTAGTGACATTTTTATCATGCAGATAAATCTTTTAGCATCTTAAATTTTTGATCGATTTATCATAAGTTTTTCTTATCTTATTAAAAGAAAATAAAAATAATTTACAAATCAATAATCTTGCTAGAACAACAAATTACTATCCTTTCCCAAAAATTGAATGTGGTGAATTACTATTCACTTTCGTAAAGGCTGAGATTATGCTATGGAAATTCCATGTTTTTAATATGGGATTTGGAGCGTAATTCGGGCCGGGGAGAAGAACACCTTCGAAACGAGCCAGGGAGTTGGGACCCCATGTGTTTCTGCAATAAACAACATAAGCCTTTTCTATATACCATTCATCTGTTTTCCACTCTTTATAAGATAAGCTAGAAGAATTCTCAGAAGGATATGCAGAACATATTCTCTTAGTAATTGGTGAACAAGGTCAAAAGGATCACGGGCTTCCTGTACCTCAATATTAAAATCGACTTCGATTTTTTGGGGGGAAAAGATGTTGATATTTCTAAGGTTTTGTCCGTCTCTCCTCCATACGTTACGTCTGTGGATCTGTTTCAGAATATTATATTTTTGGTAAGAACAAAGGTCATTCTCTTCAAGTAAATAGAAGAGCTTTATGATATGTTGTTCCCCGAAATAGAAACAGTTTTTTGATCTAAAAAAAATATATATATCCATTTTATTTTATCTTGAGAGATATTCTAAATAAATAAATAGATAAGAAAGATTCTTTTATAGCACCTAAAATAGGAATATATGGGGAATAAAAGAAGACTATTCGGCAAGCTGATATGCTATGTCTTAATGCTTGCTGAGTCACCCCTTCTGAAATACATATTTTGATGTGGTATCCCCAATTTATAGTAGTAAAGGAAGGGGATAATGATATTCCAGACTGACTCTCAGTCTCTGAAGAAACCGTTACCATACATATTATACGAATGTATAGAAACTAAAATCGATGATCTCATTACACATTAGCAATCGATATAAGAAATGAAATGGGGATTCTACTGATCAGGCGCTTCAGTTAACTTTGTTTCGAACAATATATAAACTGAACCTAAAAATTCATTTCAGCTAATTGGACTTTTTCAAATTGTTTCTTTTTGAGTACTAGGAATATCTGTGCTAAAACAACCGATGCGAGGAATAACAAAAGACCTTGAGCACGTAACGGATCCTGAAGTACTATTTCCGCATCTCCCTGACCAAAACCACCTACATTAGGATTATTAGTTAATGGTTGATCAATCTTAATTAATTCACCTTCCGAAATAATGAGTTCTGGTCCTGGGGGTACAATATCAACCACCGGACGGCTGTCCAATGTATTTTCAATCGTTATTTCATACCCACCTTTCTCTCTACGTAATATTTTGCTTACCTTACCCGTGGCTGAAGCATTATAAACCGTATTGTTGCTTTTGCTCCCATCGGGATAAATTTGTCCTCTTCCCCTATTGCCACCCACATATATAGGATATTTCAAAAAATAAGCTTCTTTATTAGTAGCAGGGTCTGGTGAAAGAATGGGAAACACAATCTCACTGTATTTTCCACCCGGAACAGGACCTATTACCAGAATGTTTTTTCTATCAGGACGATAAGTCTGAAAATAAAGATTACCCATTTTTTCTTTAATCTCGGGGGGAATACGATCAGGAGGAGCTAATTCAAATCCTTCAGGTAAGATAAGAACAGCTCCCACGTTCAAAGCCCCTTTCTTACCATTAGCAAGTACTTGTTTTATTTGCATATCATAAGGGATTTTAACAACTGCCTCAAATACGGTATCCGGGAGTACAGATTGTGGAACTTCGATATCCACAGGTTTTTCAGCTAAGTAACAATTGGCACATACAATACGTCCAGTTGCCTCTCGAGGGTTCTCGTAACTTTGCTGTGCAAAAATTGGATATGCTTCCGGGATAGATGGCCAAGCTATTGTAGTCATTATGATCAAGATCGGAATCGATCGAGTCACCAACTTTATCATCCAATCATAAGTAATTTGTTTCTGCATGGTTCGATTATTTGTTCTAAATATTTCCACGAGTTGGGTGCCTTCAACATCCCAGTTGTTACAATAGCTACCTGTGCCCGCAACTCCGCCATTATAGTAACAATAAAGGTGGAAAATGAAAAGTGTATATATACTTCTATTCTCAATTGATTCGAAACGGAAATAGCCGGCAATTCATTCTGTTCTGGGGTAAAAAAAAAAATACTATTCTCAAGTAAGACCAATAATAAAAACAACCTTTTTTATTCATTCGTTGTATGATGAGTGGCTACGATCGAAGGAGATATACGATTTGAATGACGGGAAATCCAATGTTTAAAAACTGTATCTGAAATGACTGGAAAGGTTGAAACAAAGCGGGATACTATATGTTTGTTACGAGCGAATCCTAAATGTGATAAAAAAGAATCTATGTATATTTCCCAACCATGAGGCGAATGGAACCCAATACGTGGATCGGTGAATAAAGGAATGGAGAAAGCTTTCATTGTATCACTCAAGCTATAAAATAATTCTTGAATCCAGGGATTGAGAACAGCGAGCCTCTCTCTATCCAGAATGAGCAAGGCACTTAGAGTAGCAAAATAGATTATATCTGTTAATGGATGCGGAATAGCCTGAATACTCTCTTCATTGTGCATCGTTACTAATTGAATTGTTTTTTCATGAATCTTCATATTGAGATCTTGCGACTGAGCTTTTAGAGAATTTAACATCATTTTATCTAACCGAAGGAGTTCTTCCACTTCCCGGAGCCTCTCTAAGGCTCTCTCTTCCCGGAAAAAATTAGTAAAAATCTGAGATTGGTAAGTATTCCACCAATTTTCAATCCGAGGTTCCAAAAACCATCCTTTTAAGAAGATTGAAATTCCGCAAGGGATAAGTATTGAACATCCAATATATTGTAGAGAGGCTAGTGTTTGATACTTAGCCAATTGGAATTCATGAAGTACTAATGAACTTGACTGACCTATCAACCCTGTTTGGAATCCAGATGAAGTACGAGTTATGGAACGAGGTACAAGACCTATAGATTCATAAGCTACCGTGGTGATTATCGAATCTTTTGACTCCGAGAAGGATAATTTTTTTTCCGAGGTATCCTCCATTTTGGGCAGGGAAGGAAGAAGGGAATAATATCGTTTCCAATTATCTGGATCATTCGGAGTTGCCTCAATCCAAGCTAATTTTCTATTCATTTGTTCGATCTTATTCGGCTCTCTCCTAAATAAGTCACTTGAAACAATATAATTTTTATTTTGAAAGTTCCTATAATCAAAAAATCTTTTTTTTTCAAATGTTTTCTTAATTTTTTTTGAAGCTCTTGGCTCTCGAGAAGTAGAGAGGAAAAATGGAATATTCGACGGGTATGACCAAATATTATAAAGATTTGATTCTGGTAAAATGCAAAACCGTTGATCAACGAAAACCGAATGTGGATCAATAAAAATATAAAATCCTTTTGATATAATCGATCTCAATTTATTCAAAAGATTTAGTGAATGAATGCTAATTTTACATTCTAAAACACTCCAATATATTATGAATACGGAGTTATTTAATTCCGTATTCATATGTGAAACGATAGCTTGCCGAGGGTGTCTCGAATATAAAATCGAACATTTATAGGACAAATAATCTTTTTTGATATGCCGTATTCGCTTGCTAGCTTTATAAGCTCCTTCTAAAGAACGAGAAGGCACATTTGAGAACCACTGAAGAACTTCCGATTTCAAATTCGTGAGTGCTACTTATACTTCGACAAGAGGGAACCGCATAAGAAAGAACTTTTTGAATCCCTAAATTTCATCTTTCTACATTTTTATTATTTGTTATTCAACAACTAAAAAAATATCCTGGGGTTCATTTTCAAGTCTCTCGATCGATACGCGCAAGAAACGAGCCGACTCGGCAGCTTCTTCTTCCATATCTCCCAAGGTTAAGTGTTCATCGGTACGAGTCAAAGGAATATCCTGCTGACCTTTTACTTTCGTGTGGGGAGCACGCCGAGGATAAATACCTTCTTTAACTTCCACTCGTATCGCTTGGATATCTTTCATGGAAAATCGAATACGAATCCGACGATTTTCTCCGGGAAATCCCCAACGAGAAAGATAAACAACTCCTTCTCGTTTGTCAAATCGATTATAACCACTACCTGCATTCCGTGAAATGGTACACCATAAATAGGGGCCGGAGAACGGACCTGCAATACCGTGGAAACACATTACAATCCCTTGTGGGACAAAAAGAATTTGCTGAGATAATAACGAGGAGAGAGGTGTCAGATCCTTACCGAGATAACTTGAGATTCCAACCAGAAAGAATCCCAATGCACCCAACGAGACAATGCGGGCCCGACAAAAATTGCTTATTCTTCGAGACCCTGCTATAGGTTCCACCCGAAGCCATTCGGATTGCCAATTCGTAACAGAGTCTCCTGGATCTTATCTTGCTGAATGTCATGAGACAGAAACAGCGGGAATGATAGGACAAAATAGCAGATTTCAATTTCTTGTTCTAGAGGTCATTCATTTTTCCTCGACTATATATAAATAATAAAAAAAGACTTTTCTTATCATATTATTATTATTACAGAGAGATTTTTTTTTAAGAAAAGTCTTTTCGTTTCTTCATACAGGAACTAATATCCGATGTATGCTCTCCCTGAAAGACGGTGGTCCAAATAAATTTGAACTCGTTGCGGATGAAGAAACAAGAAATTCCTCAAATTCGTTCAAAATGTTTTTACCATACTTGTTTGAACAAGAAATAAAGACATTCTTTCATTCTCAAATCTAGAAAAATATTAAGATTATATTAGATCAAATTTTATACAATCTCGTCCTCCTCAATATATATGAACAAAAGGGCCATTGCAATCGCTGGAAAAACTAAACCTACTAGGGGCACGGAAATGGAATGTGAGTAAGAAGCTGCTGTCGTAAAAAAATCACCTTAAATAATATATATATATATTTTTTTTTGTAGGAATGAATAGGGAAACTAATTATAACTCTCTCGTGAGAGAGATTTATGAAAAATTATGTTTCTTCTCTATTGAAGATTTTGATTAATAATTCTCTGGAAAATTATTCTTGATTCAATATTTTTTTTTTATCAAATCCAAATTGAGTTAAATATCTTCCCATTAGAATATTAACACTTAAATAAGATTGTATTAGTGTTATAATCTCTTCGTATACGAAGAGATTATAACACTTAAGTGGTGAAAGAATGGAATAAAAACTGATTTGATAAGTAAAAAATCTTTGGATGTGGATCAACTTATGATAGGGGATGAAAAACAGCAGTGGATCGAAGAAAAGACAGAACGTAATAATTATCTAGAATAATAATTATTACGTTCTTTACAGGGAGCTGAATCATAACCATAACATAAGATTTGATTTTTTTACTTGGCAATTTACGTAAAACAATCAATTAAATTAAGCCATGATCAAATAAGATTCAGCTTTAACTGTTAGATATTCTATGGCGTAATGAATGTGGTTTCGATTACTCTTTAAACTGCGAATGCAACACATACTTTAGGTCCGGCAATAAATAATGAATGGAATAATATCTCCCAACATACCGAAACTCGCGGTAGTTTATGTAAGAATTACTATAATAAATTTTTCTATGCTTGATGAATATATGGAGCAGGAGGAATCTTAGCCGTTTGCGTTGAACTCAAAATTTTTTATTTTCTTATGTACACACTCCCTCACACAATAATTAATGGTATAAATCTTCTGGTAACGTATTTGATAGGGCACCCTTTCACCTACAATGGGGCCCGTCCAAACGACTTCCCATGAGGGTCCCTTTCGATTTACTCATACTCAACTGAATAACATCAGTTGAACCTGTTTGTTTTTAATAAAAAGTGATACGATTCTTATAAGAATCTCTATCATAGAATCTAATAAAACATCGAGTCATCATATCATGTTTTTGAGATGCCGGGTGCCACGATCAAATGAAGGTTCAATTCTTTCTCTTTCTGTACCACTCATTCCCGGATGATTATCCGTGTTCTTCACGAATGATGATGCGTGCGTCTATTTTGTCTCGAGTCGTTTGAAGCATTTTTGTTCTTACGACTGTCACACAAAATCCGTGATCCTCTATTAATAGTTTCAACTTCTATATAGTTTTTGTCTATATTCATATTTGTATCATCTTCTTTTTCAGAAATTTTGATAGTTATAGAGTTTATAATTGATTCATCTAATCTGCGCTTATTTTCAAATCAATTTTTTGAAGACTCTCCAACAATAAAAAAATATATATATATTCACGCTCTGCAAGTTTTTCTATCTCTCCCATTAAAAAGCTCGACTATACAAATTCAAAATTCTAATATTCTGATCTAATAGAAAAATAGGATTTTGCATTATTAATCCGAGATAGAATGATTCGATACAAAAACGTAATTATTATTAAATTGGATGCTTGCTTGAATGGTAATCACTTATCTTTTATGATTGATGGTACGATAGAACCTTTCCCGGTTATCCAATGGAATTCATTCAGATTGGAAAAACAATTTGAATAAGGAAAAACTATGATTTTTTGGTTAGAAAAAAAATTCTATGTTCCAATATCGAATATAGAAATAGTATATACATATTCTTTTTCGGTGGGCTAGAAGGGGTTTGAACCCTTGACTTCATGGTTCAGAACCATGGGCTCGGATCCACGAGCTGCAAACCCTATTGAAATGGGATGGAATCTTGACTGAAAAACTCAGTTTTTTAGTGATTCCCCTAAGATAAGATTCGGTTATTTTTTTTTTTATCCTTTAACTTTAAAGAGGAAGAATATGTTTTTCTATTTTTCTTTCACCTTAATCTCTTTCCAAAGATTAGTAGGGTGAAAGAAAAATGAATCAACTAGTGAAACTAACTAAATTACAGTGTGTCAATCGTCTCAAATTCAAACTTGATTTCTTTCCATACTTCGCAAGCAGCAGCTAGTTCAGGACTCCATTTACAAGCTTCGCGAATAATCTCATTACCTTCACGAGCAAGATCACGTCCTTCGTTACGAGCTTGTACACAAGCTTCTGAAGCAACTCGGTTAGCTACTGCACCTGGTGCATTCCCCCAGGGGTGTCCCAAAGTTCCACCACCAAATTGTAATACAGAATCATCTCCAAAGATTTCGGTCAGAGCGGGCATATGCCAAACGTGAATACCCCCTGAAGCTACAGGCAAAACACCAGGCATAGATACCCAATCTTGGGTAAAATAAATACCACGACTTCGGTCTTTTTCAATGTAGTCGTCACGAAGTAGATCAACAAAACCTAAAGTTACTTCACGTTCCCCTTCAAGTTTACCCACCACAGTACCGGAGTGAATGTGATCCCCACCGGACATACGCAATGCTTTAGCTAATACACGGAAGTGAATACCATGGTTTCTCTGTCTGTCAATAACAGCATGCATTGCACGGTGAATGTGAAGGAGTAGACCATTGTCCCGACAATAATGGGCTAAACTAGTATTTGCAGTAAAACCTCCTGTCAAATAGTCATGCATGACAATAGGCGCTCCCAATTCTCTAGCGAATACCGCCCTTTTCATCATTTCCTCACATGTACCTGCGGTAGCATTCAGGTAATGACCCTTAATCTCACCCGTTTCCGCTTGAGATTTATTAAGAGCTTCTGCTACGAATAAGAAACGGTCTCTCCAACGCATAAACGGTTGAGAATTTACGTTTTCATCATCTTTAGTAAAATCAAGTCCACCACGAAGACATTCATACACTGCTCTACCGTAGTTTTTAGCGGATAAACCTAATTTCGGTTTAATAGTACATCCCAATAAAGGACGACCATATTTGTTCAATTTATCTCTTTCAACTTGGATACCGTGAGGTGGACCTTGGAAGGTTTTGGAATATGCAGGAGGAATTCGCAAATCTTCCAAACGTAGAGCTCGTAAGGCTTTAAATCCAAATACATTACCTACAATGGAAGTGAACATGTTAGTAACAGAACCTTCCTCGAACAGATCCAAAGGATAAGCTACATAGGCAATATATTGATTTTCTTCTCCAGCAACGGGTTCGATGTCATAGCATCGACCTTTGTAACGATCAAGGCTAGTAAGTCCATCGGTCCAGACAGTGGTCCATGTACCGGTGGAAGATTCAGCAGCTACTGCGGCTCCTGCTTCCTCAGGTGGTACTCCGGGTTGGGGAGTCATTCGGAATGCTGCCAGAATATCGGTGTCTTTGGTCTTATAATCAGGAGTATAATAATTTAATCTGTAATCTTTAACGCCAGCTTTGAATCCAACACTCGCTTTAGTCTCCGTTTGTGGTGACGTGGGTCCCTCCCTACAATTCAATTGATAACTCTTGCAAGGATAAGGTCTGCTCGACAAATACTCAAAATTTTTGCAAGACGATGAATAGAATATCCGTCCTACTATACTTGCCTATCTTCGGGCGGAGATACTTCCCCGATGGTGAAACACTACCATTGTATATTATTCTTGATATGTGATGCAACCTAGTTGCTTTAATATTAGTGAGATCTTAGTATTAGTAAGTCTTTTTTTTTTTTTTTATTCTTCGCACAAAGCTGAAACATTTGTTTCCAAACAAATATTTGCGTAGATATCAATTACTTTTTGAGGAGAGAGAATGAAAGGAGAATCCTTTCTGCACCACTTACACCAACGATATACCCCCGGAAACAAGGGATAATGCCCAATTAATTTATTATTCATAACCTGGAAGAAAATACTTTTGATATAGGAGGTACAGATTCTGTTCAAGGTTCTTCCTGAGTCTTACCCAGATTGACCCGGAACCTCTTAAGTGTTAAACTGGTTGGTTGATGAGAATAGAAATAAATTAAAGTATTCAATTTTCAAATGAGAAAAAAAAAAAAAAAGAAAAGAGCTAATTAGTATTCATGATCGAAATTCCCATTCTACATAGAATTCCGCGAAAGTCCTTCATTTTCACCTAAGAATAGAATAGAATAGAAAGAACTCTCTTACACATATTGGGAGTATGAGCTAGAATAGAAATTGACTAATTTATATTGAATGTGAATAGGTAAGGCGAGATGTAAGTGTAACTTTATTCATTCATTATTAACCGAACCGATCGACTTGATACCAAGGATCTTTATCAGTAAAATCAGCAAAAAAATTTAATACTATTGGAATCTCATGAAAAAAAATCCTCTTGCTCTTGGGGTTTCCGCACTTGTTGACAGGAATGTAGGACACATTACTCAGATTATTGGTCCAGTCTTAGATGTGGTTTTTCCTCCAGGTAAGATGCCCAATATTTATAACCCTTCAATAGTCAAAGGCCGAAATCCGGCTGGTCAAGAGATTTGTGTTACTTGTGAAGTACAACAATTATTGGGAAATAATAAGGTTAGAACTGTAGCTATGAGTGCTACGGATGGTCTAACTAGAGGAATGGAAGTTTTTGACACAGGAGCCCCTCTAAGTGTGCCAGTTGGTGAAGCTACTCTTGGACGAATCTTTAATGTTCTTGGAGAACCCGTCGATAATTCAGGTTCCGTAGATGCTAGCACAACATTTCCTATTCATAGACCTGCCCCAGCCTTTACACAGTTAGATACTAAATTATCAATTTTTGAAACAGGAATTAAAGTAGTAGATCTTTTAGCTCCTTACCGTCGTGGAGGAAAGATTGGATTATTTGGAGGAGCTGGGGTGGGAAAAACAGTACTAATCATGGAACTGATCAACAACATTGCTAAGGCTCATGGAGGTGTATCCGTATTTGCTGGAGTGGGAGAACGTACCCGCGAAGGGAATGACCTCTACATGGAAATGAAAGAATCAAAGGTGATTAATGAACAAAACATTTCAGAGTCAAAAGTAGCCTTAGTTTATGGTCAGATGAATGAATCACCAGGAGCTCGTATGAGAGTTGGTTTAACCGCTCTAACCATGGCCGAATATTTTCGAGATGTTAATAAGCAAGACGTACTTCTATTTATTGACAATATCTTTCGTTTCGTTCAAGCAGGATCTGAAGTTTCTGCTTTATTAGGTAGAATGCCTTCTGCTGTGGGCTACCAACCAACTCTCAGCACAGAAATGGGTACTTTGCAAGAAAGAATTACTTCCACAAAGGAGGGATCTATAACCTCCATCCAGGCAGTTTATGTACCTGCGGACGATTTGACTGACCCTGCCCCTGCTACAACATTTGCACACCTAGATGCTACTACTGTACTATCGAGAGGATTAGCTGCCAAAGGCATTTATCCGGCTGTAGATCCTTTAGATTCAACTTCTACTATGCTTCAACCTTGGATTGTGGGCGAACAACATTACGAAACTGCGCAGGGAGTTAAGCAAACTTTACAACGTTATAAAGAACTTCAAGACATTATAGCTATTCTTGGACTCGATGAATTATCGGAGGAGGATCGTTTAACTGTAGCAAGGGCACGAAAGATCGAACGTTTCTTATCACAACCTTTTTTTGTAGCAGAGGTCTTTACTGGTTCTCCGGGAAAATATGTTACTCTCGTAGAAACGATAAAAGGGTTCCAAATGATCCTTTCCGGAGAATTGGATGGTCTCCCCGAACAAGCTTTTTATTTAGTAGGTAATATTGATGAAGCTACCGCGAAGGCTGCAACCTTACAAGCATTTGGAGAGTGAAGAAAATGACCCTAAATCTTCGTGTAATGGCTCCTAATCGAACTGTCCGGAATTCAGAAGTTCAAGAGATCATTCTATCTACCAACAGTGGTCAAATTGGCGTATTACCTAATCACGCTCCACTTCTTACAGCTTTGGATATAGGAATTATGAAAGTACGTCTCAATGGGCAATGGTCTACTATGGCGTTAATGGGCGGGTTTGCTATGATGGACAATAATCAAATAACTATATTGGTAAATGAGGCGGAAGAAGCTACAGAGATCGATCCTGAAGAGGCTCGAGAGGCTTTCCAAAAAGCTCAGACTGACCTGGCTCAGGTTGAAGGTAGAAAACAAACTATTGAGGCTAATTTGGCGTCCAAAAGAGCTAAAGCACGGTTAGAAGCTATCAATACTACTTTTTCTTCTGCTTCTAATTAAACTACTCTTTAGTAAGTTTAAACTATTTTTTAGTAAGTAACGGAGAGAAATGGATTTCCAAAAACAAAACCTTTCTCTTTTTACTAAAAATTACTTTTTTACTAAGAGATTGATTATTAAAACTTATTAGGTGCTATTGATCCTTCAATAGAATCTAATAAGTTTTACCTACTATTGGATTTGAACCAATGACTCTCGCCGTATGAAAGCGATACTCTAACCGCTGAGTTAAGTAGGTCATCTTCATTGTAACCATTGTTGCACTTATAAGCAACACGGTTTTGGCAATAATCCAATAAGATTTGTTAAAGCATTTTATATGATGCAATATCCACCTTGACAGAAGTTAATAGATAAAGTTATTATCTGAATGGAAGAAAAGGGCTATAGCTCAGCGGTAGAGCGCCTCGTTTACACGTGCGCCAATGCCTCTCAAAAAATGTTTATCGATTCATTCGATTCACATAAGAGATCTTATGTGAAATATCTATGTCTTACTCCATCGATCCAGGAGAACAGTAGCATGACAAAAAATTGGGATTGAAGTTTATCACTTAGATTCACAATTTAGTTAATGTTGATATGGTAAAATCCTATTTTATTCAATGCTAAGCATGATGGGGACAATACGAGGACCCCAAGATATTCTATTTTCGTTCTATGAACTTAAAGGTGTATAGAGTCTCATACTCTTTCCTCGAACAATAGAAACTCTTTTTGAGTAAATCAAATCCATGCTGGGAAATCAGGCAGACCCACGTCAACATGATAAACTTTTTGAAAGACTTTGGGATTGCTTTGGGAAATTTCTTTAAGCACACGGAGCCATCCTGTTATCTCTTTTTGGAAGAAGAAAGGATGGCAGACCAACTAATCCCTTCCTTGGTTGATGGAAGAGCCCAATGCGAGAAAGATGCATGTTGGGTTCCAAAAGCAGTTCAAAGCATATTCTCTAGGAAGAACAAGATTGAGCTGTTTCACCGAGAATGTCTACGGTTCGAATCCGTATAGCCCTACACCCTCTCTCCACTAGGTTCGGTATGGTACCTATAACCCATTATGTAAATGGTAATTCTTCCCGACCTCCAACCCAATTATTTCACAGTTATAGAAATTTCTATAAATTTAAATTAATAGGAATTTCTAGTTGGGGAGAAGGAAAGGAGAGAATCGTTAGAAATACCGAAGCAGTTTTTCCTTCTCCATCAAATTTGATCCGAGGTATTTTTTTTTTTTCTCGGGTAATGAATAATAGGATAATAAGACTCTCTTTGTTCTAAAAGACTTAAATCAATCAAAGATTTGGTTTTTCGGTAAGGATAAGGAATATTAGATTATTTCTCAATGATCTTTACAGTATAAATCATAGCCATTTTTGAATCGAATGGTTGTGGCCGAGTCGCGTGGTTAACCAATAAAAGAAGGTATGTATATGAATATCTTTCAACCTTTCTCTATTCTTCCCCAATGTTAAAACCTCATGATGAATATAATATGTCGAAGAAGCAGCTTAACAGGTACGTATAGGGAAATGTCCTGCCAACATCACTGATCCCGTTGTTCATTCCATTCAGCGCCAAAAGCTCTTGGAAAGGCAAATTTGCGCAATACCGGATCGTTACCACACAAAAAAAAAGTTGCCTCTTCATTTATTTCATTAATTGTTCGGTATGGTAAGTTGCGAAACAATTACACTTGCGCGGGGCGCCGTCAAGAATATCACAAAGATACACATAGGTCAGGTAAACTATTGAAGTAAATGAAAATTAAATAAATAGATTGATCGATAGAATTTTCGTATTCGCTGCATGGTCCCACTCGATTAATGATCAATAAAATTTAAACAAGGGGATATATATATAATATATATGTATAGTAAATACTCCGTTTATTCATTCTTCGATAGGGATTCAATCGATAGAATCGACAATCCCATATAGTTCTATTTCACGGGAGTGTGTTCATGTTCTCAATCCCGAAATACAATTTTTTCTTGCTATTTTTACCAATAGCTAGCCTGATTCCCCTGGTAGCTTTTCCAATTTCCGGTGCTTTAGCACCTGTTAGTAAAGGACCAGAAAAGTTTATTAGTTACGAATCAGGTATAGAACCTATGGGAGATGCTCGGATCCAATTCCAGATTCGTTATTATATGTTTGCTCCAGTTCCTGTTACTCCCGATGTTGAAACAGTTTTCCCTTATCCATGGGCTATGAGTTTTCGCGAATTGGGTATACCTGCTTTCATCGAAGCTTTAATTCCTGTTATTATTCCAATCGTTGGTTCGGTTTATGCACGGCGGAGAGGAGCATCGGAATGGTCTTAAACTACAAATATTTTAGCTGTGAAAATAAGATTGATAATTTTATAAAGCCAGTGATAAATTCAATAGATTCATCTTTACTTGATCGGACAACTCCAAATTCGATTGTCTTAACTACTTTTAATGATCTTCCGAATCGGGCTAGGCTTTCCAGTTTATGGCCACTTCCCTATGGTACCAGTTGTTGTTTTATCGAATCCGCCCCGTTAATTGGTTCACGATTTGATTCCGATCGCTATGGTCTGGTGCCAAGATCCAGTCCCAGACAAGCTGACCTCATAATAACGGCTGGCACCGTGACCATGAAAATGGCTCCTTCTTTAGTAAGGTTGTATGAACAAATGCCCGAGCCCAAATATGTAATTGCTATGGGAGCATGTACCATTACGGGAGGTATGTCCAGTACAGATTCTTACAGCACTGTTCGCGGAGTAGATAAATTAATTCCCGTAGATGTTTATTTACCGGGTTGCCCACCAAAACCAGAGGCTATTATAGATGCTATAGTTAAACTTCGTAAAAGGGTAGCTCGGGAAACGCATGAATATGAAACTAAGCTTGAACAAGGAAATAGATTCTTTACTTCAGATCATCAGTTTGAATTTATATCCAATATTCGTACTGGGGAATATAATCAACGGTTACTTCGTCAGTTTCCCGAAACTCAATTGGACCCTTTTTCAGAAATACCTCCCGAAACAACTGGAATACAAGAGTTAAGTATCTTTCCAAGGATTAATGAATAAGAGAGGGATCTGATACGAAAGAACGAGCCATCAAAATTTTTACTTTAATTAATACGTTGGATTTTTCTACAAATACTTCTACAGATAATGAAATGTAGGGCCGATTATCAGCTTGGCTAACCAAACATAGGTTAGCTCATAGGTCCTTGGGTTTCGATTACCAAGGCATAGAGACTTCACAAATAAAATCCGAGGATTGGCCTTCTGTAGCTGTCGCTTCATACGTTTATGGTTCCAATTATCCTCGTTCTCAGTGCGCTTATGATGTGGCTCCAGGGGGGCTATTGGCTAGTGTATATCACCCAACGAGAGTACAAGATGATGCAGATCAACCCGAAGAATTATGTACAAAAGTTTCTATTTCGAGAGAAGACCCTAGAATTCCCTCTGTCTTCTGGATCCGGAAAAGTGCCGATTTCCAGGAACGGGAATCGTATGATATGCTGGGAATTATTCATGAAAGTCATCCACGTCTTGAACGTATATTGATGCCTGATACCCGGATTGGTTGGCCTTTACGCAAGGATCATATTGTGCCTGATTTTTACGAGCCACAGGATTCTTTTCAGATAGAAATAATAAAGATTTTTGCAATGACTATTCTTCCGATTAATAATATCTTATTGTTTCTTAAATAGGATTATTTGAAGATCAGGAGGTTCTTGCTAGTAGCACGGCATGGTCCCATCCACTTGCAACAACAAAGACCTCCCTTCTTATATTATATAAAGAGGATCTTGATTCATTTATGCATGATCAAAGATCACGCATTTTATGCAAAAAATAATATAATATTTGACATATATTCATTCCGAAAAAAGATTCAATAAAAACCTTATTTTTCCAATTGATCCCCAAGAAAAGGCGTTGAGATGGGATAGAGACACACTGGGACTAGGAAGGAACGAAACATACGTACCGATGGATCCCTTCCCCATTAAAAAAAAATGATCATACCTTCATGGTAGTGAAATTATCACTATTTCTAGTATGCCAGGAACCAGATTTGAACTGGTGACACGAGGATTTTCAGTCCTCTGCTCTACCGACTGAGCTATCCCGGCTCCACCTTTCCCCACCCTTCCGTCCGAAAGCTCATTTGTAACCAAGTGAATGAATCTTAAATCCCAACCTTAATCGGTTGGGGATTTTTATGCTCAAACCCCCAAAAAAATCTTATCTATTATAGAGGGTGGGGAATTATAGTATAGATGGAAAAAGTAACTGATAAACAAATCTTTAATGGTTCGGTATAAGTTACTCTTCATCTACTCTCCATCATATTATTATTATTATTACATAAAATGTACTTTAATTGCAATCTTTTATTACACAAAATAGACTTTAATCGCAATCTTTTTAAACTTGTTTTTCAAATAAAAAGGGTTCGCCGGTTGGTTCTCGGTCGCCTCCTTATCCCATTCCGAATCCCATTATGAAATGAAAAATTTGATACTGTTCAACTTTCTTTGTTGGCTATTCCCTACTATAGCTGTGGGAATTTTTTCCACCGAAAGTATTAAATCCCAATATTGAATTGGATATTTAATTTGGAATAAATCAAACTTTCTCTGAGGATAGAGGGACTTGAACCCTCACGGCCTATAAAGCCAACGGATTTTCTCCTTACTACAATTCACATTGTTGCTGATATTAGCATGTAAAATCGGACTCTATCTTTAACCTCGTCCAATCATCCACTATAAGATTGATCCGTTAGATATTAGATAATAGATATCTTTTAGAAAAATAAATATATTGAATGATGAATGACCCTCGAATTTTAAATCAACTTAAGCATCTTATTATTGATCAAACAATAACATGATCTGAGTATGATCTATGATAGTATCTTTCACTTCTTCCTCTTCAGGAATAGATGAAACATTATATCATATAATTCATATCTATATGATTTATTTCATAGATACGGTATTGAGGATCACTCGTTGGGATAGCTTCCATCGAGTCTCTGCACCTATCCCGTTCGTTCATGAAATGAAACAACGGAATTTGGCTCAGGATTGCCTATTGTTTCCACCGAGGTTTCCCTGAATCTGAAAGCTATCACTTAGTAAGTTCCTATACTAAGGCTCAATCCAATTAAGTCCGCAGCGTCTACCAATTCCGCCATACCCTCCTCCGTTCCGAAAGAATAAGAATGAAGCATATTCTATTCCATGTTTTATTTCTGTAGTTTCACCAAAACCTATTTATTGAACTATAAAGAAAAACATATCTTTCTATTCTATGTTTAATATTATTTACCATGACCAGAAATAATTATAGCCTTTTTCCAGTTTTCATGCAATGTTCGTTCCTACCTGAATCGAAAAAATAAAGATTTTTTTTATCCATATCAATTCAGATTTTATCATTGTCACAATTCTTTATATTCAGTTATGCTTAAATACAATCTGTGTTATTGAATTTGAAATACAATCTGTATTATTGAATTTGAATACAACCTATATCATTCGTTGAATTATGGAGGTTAAATAGCTTTTTATTATGGATATTATTTAAAAGTGTTTGTTCCTTTCTTTATAAAAACATAGCGTAATTCTTTTCTTTTTAATAAAGCCTGCTTAGCTCAGAGGTTAGAGTACCGCACTTGTAATATAATGGTCATCGGTTTGATTGACTCCGATAGCTGGCTCCTCCTTTGTCATTTCTCCCCGTCTCTCTCATTATTATAATTATTCTAATTATTCGGAAAAATAAAAGAATGGGGATGATTATTCATTTCTTTCCATTTGTTTGTTTATTGAATCTCTGTTAAGATATTCTCTAGATATGAGAGAGATCGATAATTGGATATGAAAAGAATAATTAGGGAATCGAGGAGAAACAAATTGGAATAATCTCTAATGAAAAGATTTGATTCTTTCCGGGAAAAAAAAAAAAAGAAAGATTTCTTCAGATTAAACATTTGTTTCATCACCGGATAGTTTATGTATGCTATCACCCTTTCATCAATTTTTCTTGCAAAACAAGGAGTTCCTACGTCCCGTTACCGAGGACCCCGCGTAAAAATAATACGCCGTCTGGGGAGGTTACCAGGGCCAACTCAGAAAACGCACAAAAAAAAGCCTGATTTTATTAACAGATCTACTTCTAGTAAAAAAGCCTCTAAATATCGTGTTCGTTTGGAGGAGAAACAGAAGTTGCGTTTTCATTACGGATTAACCGAGCGACAATTACTTGAATATGTTCGTATTGCTAGGGGAGCCAAGGGCTCAACAGGCCAAGTATCATTACAATCACTCGAAATGCGTTCAGATAATATCATTCTTGGATTGGGTATGGCTCCTACCATTCCCGGAGCAAGACAAATGGTTAACCATAAACATATTCTGGTCAATTCTTGTACAATAAACATACCAAGTTATCGTTGCAAACCCAAAGATATTATTACTATGAGGAATCGGCCAAAATCTCAAGCTATGATTACAAGAAATAGAGATTCCTCTCGTAAATATAAAAAACCGAATCATTCGACTTTCCATTCATCACAAAATATAGGATTAGTTAATCAGATAATAGATCGTGAATGGATTGATTCAAAAATTAAGGAATTGCTAGTTGTGGAATATCATTCTCGTCAAGCTTAAAAAAAAAGAAAAAAAATGCTTGATGTTTTTATAGGTTTTTATAGAGAATATTCGGGTTTCCAATGGTAATTCTTCAGATAGAAAAAATTGCTTTATGGGGATTCGGATCTCTTTTTATTGCTCCCATACCATATGTTTTGTTTGTTCTACCACGAATCAATTACTAATCAAAGTTCCATTATCTGCTATATATTATGGATCGAATTAGAGATATTCCTGCATAGTTATTCTATCCAAATAATGATATAAAACACAATTCAAAAAGATTTTTGTATTATTAATAAATAATGTATCTCAAAGAATCGAGGTGTGAATACGGAAAGAGAGGGATTCGAACCCTCGGTAAGCGAAAGCCTACATAGCATTTCCAATGCTACACCTTAAACCACTCGGCCATCTTTCCTTTTCCTATGGTACTTCTCCAGTTTAATCCATATCTTTATAAGATAACAAGATCCTTTTAGTAATTGTTATTATTGGGGTAGAATCAGTTCTATTCTATTTTGTCCCGATTCCCCGGAACAAGGTAAAAACGAAAGAATTTTAAATTTCAAGAAACATCTGAAAAGACGAATAACCCCTCCTAAATATCAATGATACATTTCAAAAATTTAACCTCTTCGGAACTTAGATCTCTAAAAAACAAAAGCAGATTCTATTTGATATTATATGTATATGTATGTGTCATTATTAATAATGACACATATATATTATTCTTTTTATTCCTTCCTAGTTCCCCAGCCCGTCTAGTAAAAAGAAGGAACATGATTATTCGAGGATCATCACAAATACTGAAAACAATAAATTTGTGATAGAGTTGTACAAAAAAAGGTTATTTATATTGATGATTCTACCTTTCAGTCAGAATTGCTTATGAACTAATGAAATTAAAATTGAATTTTAGAATTCTTTGCTTTCTCCGGAAAAGAATCTTTTTCTGGTTATTGAATAATGATTCGAGAATCTTTCGTAAGGGGATTGGATTGAGATGCCTTTACACACTCACTCCCAATCTCGAGTAAAATAAAAAGATGTTAATGATTTTTCATAATATAATGAAAGCTCATTTATGGATCTATCCTCAAAAAAAAATGGTGAAAGATTAACGGAATTATAACTGACTATGCCTAGATCCCAGAGAAACGATAATTTTATTGATAAGACTTCTACAATTGTAGCAGATATTCTGTTGCGGGTAATTCCAACTACCCGAAGGGAAAAAGAAGCATCTACTTATTACAGAGATGGTGTGATTCGATTCTTGATTCCGGGAACATATGAAACTTACGCTTAGTGAAGGTGAGTTTCAGGAATATAATGAGACAATTCCTTCCACCGTGTATCCTCGGTTGATGCAGCCCTAGATACTTCAATTTCCTATGAATTATGGTATTGAGCAAGGGGTTGAACCCATGAAAAAAAAAAAAAAAATATATATACTTTGAAAAAGAAAGTAAGTTTTTATTCCATGGACATGCATAGGGGAGAAGCACTACGTGTAGGAATCGGCAACACAAAGGCTTCGTTATAGTTCATACAAATTATCCGCTTTCCGAAGCTGATAAAGAATTTGTGGTTGGGACAACGAACTTCCATCTCGTTTGTATTCTGGATACCCATATAACCATCGGAGGTTGCCGAAGTAGCGAACCCCTGGAAAATACGAAGCGTTGAGAACGAAGAAATTGTTAAAGTTTATATTTCTAACAACAGAAATTAATCCTTGCAAGAAGGATGGCTAGAGATAAATTATGGAGACACTAGCCCCTGCCAGTTTATGATGTTGGGTAAGAATCTTTTTGATTCTATAGAGCATTCCCCTTCTTGTACACCATACAGGAGAAGCCGTACGAGGTGAAAATCTCACGTACGGTTTTGAAGCGGGGCTCAGTTTCCTCGAGCAACCGTAACGAATGTCAGCTCAATCTGAAGGAGAATATGCGGAAGCCTTACAAAATTATTACGAAGCCATGCGCCTAGAAATTGATCCTTATGATCGAAGTTACATACCGTATAATATAGGGCTTATTCACACAAGTAATGGAGAACATACGAGGGCTTTAGAATATTATTTCCAAGCATTAGAACGAAATCCATCCTTGCCACAAGCTTTCAATAATATGGCTGTGATCTGTCATTACGTGCGACTATCTATACTACAGAATTTGCTGGTTGAGAACTACCGGGAATGAACAAAGGGTGGTTTCTACATATTCACTATTATTAAGTAATAGTTTTTATTAGCTGTAGAAAGGAAATCCTCATGGAAGCCCGGACATGGGGAAATGAATGAAGCCTATACTATATGCTCTACGGATAAGATGATTCAATTGATAAAGAAAGCGCCGCAAAGATCGATTATCGGAAGCTTGGGCTGATACGACAGAATCCGCTTACTTACAAAAAAGTATAGTATAAAATCAACTTGTGTAATAGAGCCGATTTAATGAGCGAGCAGCGGTGTAGCATCGAATCCTAAGGAAAAAAAAAAAACACTTTTCAATAAATTAAAATTTTCGATCGAGTATTAAAAAAAAAAGAATCTTTTGGAGTAAGATAGTTACCATTCGAAAAAAAAAATTACATCTCTAAAAAAAAAAAAGAGAGAGATGTTTTTTGGATTCAATTCCCGTTCTTGGTAGGAGAAGGGATAAGATTTGGTTCCCCTGTTCGGGGTTCAATCCCAAACATACTTCACCAACTATTCCGGCTTCTTTTTTGAGTACATAAATCCATAGCATAGTTTGCAAATAAATTTTCTTTGATTTATTTCATCATTTATGTTATGTATGTACGTAAAAGGGAAACTGAATAATATTTGATGGAGCCGTATGAGGTAGGAAACCCTCAAGTACGGTTCTAAGGGAGGGAACCTTTTTGGAGTTGACTGACCTATCCCGACCGAGGAGAGCAAGCCATTCAGCAAGGGGATTTTGAGACTTCCGAAGCTTGGTTCGACAAAGCTGCTGATTACTGGGAACAAGCTATATCACTTGCTCCAAGTAATTACATTGAAGCACAGAATTGGTTGAAAATTGCAGGACGTCTTAAAGATTCATAACATACATTTATAATTGATCCTTCCATATTCTCGGCTTTTTATATTATATGGGATTTGGAGGAACGGTTATAATTGTATCCCATCTAGTAGTCGAATTAGATTCTTTTTTTTTTTTTTTATTATTCCCTCCCTTTATAGTCTCTTCCTTTACAACCCTTTCGTTGTAGGAATAAATTAAGCATTCATAGAAAAAGTAAGATTATCTATGTATGCTTAATAGGTTCCTATTCGGAGGAATGAGAAGAAATCTAACAAAAGATAGAAACGTTTTCAACCATTTCATTTATGGATAACCAACCATATTTGGTCATTATTGTGGAATAACCAATCATTATCGGATGATACATTATGTATACATAATATATTTACGTCTTTTCCGTATCATATTACGATATATTCATATTTATTGTTTGCTTTACGAGATACAAGCTAGGCTGTATACATTGTATATGCATATAAAATGTAGGCTGGGTAAAGACTTATCAAAACTGATCTTATATAATGATATAGTTATTGTAATAATACAATTGTGAGCTAAAGAAGAACTCAATCAAATAGTGGTCCATTAAGCACCTTCGAGGTGTGTCATAATAAAATTGAATACCTGCCCTAGGTAGCTTCTGTATCATAGTCGTCCCAGTTATAAACCGGTAAAGGAAAAAAGTTTGGAGAATCTATAGCTTTCAGAAGTTCACCAATTACTCTTGGCGGGTTTCCCCCGTGTCCTATCCGGAAAGAGGAGAACTTCGATGACTATCCGTTCACCGGAACCAGAAGTCAAAATTACGGTAGAAAGGGATCCTGTAAAAACCTCTTTTGAGAAATGGGCTAAACCTGGGCATTTCTTAAAGACTCTGGCTAAGGGCCCTAATACTACCACTTGGATTTGGAACCTACATGCCGATGCTCATGATTTTGACAGTCATACCAATGATTTGGAAGATATTTCTCGCAAAGTCTTTAGTGCTCACTTTGGGCAATTAGCCATCATTCTCGTTTGGCTAAGCGGTATGTACTTCCATGGGGCTCGTTTCTCCAATTATGAAGCGTGGCTTAGTGATCCTACTCACATTAAACCTAGTGCTCAGGTTGTTTGGCCAATAGTGGGTCAGGAGATTCTAAATGGAGATGTAGGTGGAGGTTTTCGGGGAATACAAATAACCTCTGGCTTTTTCCAACTTTGGCGAGCCTCTGGAATAACTAGTGAATTACAACTGTACTCTACTGCAATAGGTGGATTGGTTCTCGCAGCGTTAATGCTCTTTGCTGGTTGGTTTCACTACCACAAAGCTGCTCCCAAATTGACCTGGTTCCAAGATGTAGAATCTATGTTGAATCATCATCTGGCAGGACTCTTAGGATTAGGTTCTCTATCCTGGGCAGGACACCAAGTACACGTCTCTCTACCTATTAACCAACTTTTAGACGCTGGAGTAGATGCTAAAGAAATCCCTCTTCCTCATGAATTCATTCTAAATCGTGATCTTTTAGCTCAACTTTATCCAAGTTTCGCTAAAGGGCTAACCCCATTCTTTACCCTAAATTGGTCAGAATATTCGGATTTTTTAACTTTTCGTGGAGGACTAAATCCAATAACGGGGGGGTTGTGGCTGACCGATACTGCCCATCATCATTTAGCTATTGCAGTTGTTTTTCTTATAGCCGGTCATATGTATAGAACTAATTGGGCCATTGGTCATAGCCTGGAGCAGATTCTAGAAGCTCATAAAGGTCCATTTACAGGTGAAGGGCATAAGGGCCTTTATGATATTCTAACCACCTCATGGCATGCTCAATTGGCTCTCAACCTAGCTATGCTAGGTTCTTTAACAATTGTGGTAGCTCATCACATGTATTCCATGCCTCCTTATCCATACCTGGCTACTGACTATGGTACTCAACTTTCTTTGTTCACACATCACATGTGGATTGGTGGATTTCTCATAGTTGGAGCTGCTGCACATGCAGCCATCTTCACGGTAAGGGACTACGATCCAACCACTCAATACAACAATTTATTAGATCGTGTTCTTAGACACCGCGATGCAATAATATCACATCTCAACTGGGCATGTATCTTCCTAGGGTTCCACAGCTTCGGCTTATATATCCATAATGACACCATGAGTGCTTTAGGACGTCCCCAAGACATGTTCTCAGATACTGCTATACAATTACAACCTGTATTTGCCCAATGGGTACAAAATACCCATGCTCTAGCACCTAGTTTAACGGCTCCCAATTCAGCAGCAAGCACCAGCTTAACCTGGGGAGGTGGTGACTTAGTAGCAGTGGGTGGCAAGGTGGCTTTGTTACCAATTCCGTTAGGAACCGCAGACTTTTTGGTACATCACATTCATGCATTTACTATCCATGTAACTGTATTGATCCTACTTAAAGGTGTTTTATTTGCTCGCAGTTCTCGTTTAATACCCGATAAAGCTAATCTTGGTTTTCGTTTTCCCTGCGATGGACCCGGAAGGGGAGGAACGTGTCAAGTATCTGCTTGGGATCATGTTTTCCTAGGTTTATTTTGGATGTATAACTCAATCTCAGTGGTAATATTTCACTTTAGCTGGAAAATGCAATCTGATGTTTGGGGTAGTATAAGTGACCAAGGGATAGTGACTCATATTACAGGAGGAAACTTTGCACAAAGTTCAATTACCATTAATGGATGGCTTCGCGACTTTTTATGGGCACAGGCCTCTCAAGTAATCCAATCCTATGGTTCCTCGTCATCTGCATATGGTCTTCTATTCTTGGGTGCTCACTTTGTCTGGGCTTTCAGTCTAATGTTCTTATTTAGTGGTCGTGGATACTGGCAAGAACTCATCGAATCTATCGTTTGGGCTCACAACAAATTAAAAGTTGCTCCTGCTATCCAGCCTAGAGCCTTAAGCATTGTACAAGGCCGTGCTGTGGGGGTAGCTCATTACCTCCTGGGTGGAATTGCCACGACATGGGCATTCTTCCTAGCAAGAATCATTGCAGTAGGATAATGGCTAGGAGGATCCGAAAAGCATTACGGCATCAAGATTTCCGAAATTCAGTCGGGGCCTATCCCAAGACCCAACTACTCGTCGTATTTGGTTCGGTATTGCTACCGCACATGACTTCGAGAGCCATGATGATATTACTGAAGAGCGTCTTTACCAAAAAATTTTTGCTTCTCACTTTGGTCAGTTAGCAATAATCTTCTTGTGGACCTCCGGTAATTTATTCCATGTAGCTTGGCAAGGTAATTTCGAAGCATGGGTACAAGATCCTTTACATACAAGACCTATTGCTCATACAATATGGGACCCTCATTTCGGTCAACCAGCTGTAGAAGCGTTTACTCGAGGAGGGGCTCCAGGCTCAGTAAATATTGCTTATTCCGGCGTTTATCAATGGTGGTACACGATTGGCTTGCGTACTAATCAGGATCTTTATACTGGAGCTCTCTTTTTGCTAATTCTCTCTGCTCTTTTTTTGATAGCGGGTTGGTTGCATTTACAACCTAAATGGAAACCAAGTGTCTCGTGGTTCAAAAATGCTGAATCTCGTCTCAATCATCATTTGTCAGGACTCTTTGGAGTAAGTTCTTTGGCTTGGACGGGGCATCTAGTTCATGTTGCCATTCCCGAATCAAGAGGTGAGCACGTAAGATGGGATAATTTACTGACCGCATTACCACACCCTCAAGGTTTAGGGCCTCTCTTCGCGGGGCAGTGGAGCGTTTATGCTCAAAATGCTGATTCTGGTAGTCATTTATTTGGTACTTCCCAAGGAGCAGGTACTGCTATTCTAACCTTCCTTGGAGGATTTCATCCGCAAACTCAAAGTTTATGGTTGACTGATATTGCTCATCATCATTTAGCTATTGCCTTTGTTTTCCTCGTAGCCGGTCATATGTACAGAACTAACTTTGGAGTTGGGCATAGTATAAAGGAGATTCTAGAAGTACATACTCCTCCGAGAGGCCGATTGGGACGTGGACATAAGGGCCTTTACGACACAATCAATAATTCTCTCCACTTTCAATTAGGTCTTGCTTTAGCTTCTCTGGGAGTTATTACTTCTTTAGTGGCTCAGCATATGTATTCCTTACCTGCTTATGCATTCATAGCACAAGACTTCACTACTCAAGCTGCATTATATACTCATCATCAGTACATTGCTGGGTTTATTATGACGGGTGCGTTTGCTCATGGAGCCATATTCTTTATTAGGGATTACAATCCGGAACAGAATAAGGGTAATGTATTGGCGAGAATGTTGGAACATAAAGAAGCTATCATATCTCATCTAAGTTGGGCTAGTTTATTCCTGGGTTTTCATACCTTGGGACTCTATGTCCATAACGATGTTATGCTTGCTTTTGGTACTCCGGAGAAACAAATCTTGATTGAACCCGTATTCGCTCAATGGATCCAATCCACCCATGGCAAAGCTTTATATGGTTTTGATGTACTCCTATCCTCGGCAAATAGTCCAGCGTTTAATGCTGGTCAAAGCATCTGGTTACCCGGTTGGTTGGATGCTATTAATAATAATAGTAACTCGCTATTTCTAACCATAGGTCCCGGAGATTTTTTGGTTCATCATGCCATTGCTTTGGGTTTACACACAACCACGTTGATCCTAGTAAAAGGTGCTTTAGATGCACGTGGCTCCAAGCTAATGCCAGACAAAAAAGAATTTGGTTATAGTTTTCCATGCGATGGTCCGGGACGAGGTGGGACTTGTGATATTTCAGCTTGGGATGCTTTTTATTTGGCAGTCTTTTGGATGTTAAATACTATTGGATGGGTTACATTCTATTGGCATTGGAAGCATATTACCTTATGGCAGGGAAATGTAGCTCAATTCAACGAATCTTCTACTTATTTAATGGGATGGTTAAGAGATTACTTGTGGTTAAATTCCTCGCAACTTATTAATGGATACAATCCATTTGGTATGAACAGTTTATCCGTTTGGGCATGGATGTTCCTATTTGGGCATCTCGTTTGGGCTACTGGATTCATGTTTCTTATCTCTTGGCGTGGATACTGGCAGGAACTTATTGAGACTCTAGCATGGGCTCATGAACGTACACCTCTAGCTAATTTGGTGCGCTGGAGGGATAAGCCAGTGGCTCTTTCTATTGTTCAAGCAAGATTAGTTGGATTAGCTCATTTTTCTGTGGGTTATATATTTACTTATGCGGCTTTCCTAATTGCTTCTACATCAGGCAAATTTGGCTAGTCATCATCTCTAGTAAGATCAGAATTATTGAATTAAGCCTACCCTTGGATCGGGACTGACTAGACTTAGACTAATGGTAGGCCTAATTCCATTCCACTGAATGAAATAGTTAGGAGTGAAAGAAGAAGTAGAGAAAGAGATGAATCCTCTTTCATTCCAAAATTTGACATAAAAATGTTATTTATTATTAATTGAACCACTATGGCAAGAAAGAGTCTTATCCAGAGGGAGGAAAAGAAGCAAAAGTTGGAACAAAAATACCATTCTATTCGTCAATCTTTAAAAGAGAGGATGAGTAAGGTTTTCTCATTAGATGAAAAATGGGAAATTCATAGAGAATTACAATCCTTACCACGTAATAGTGCACCTACACGCCTTCATCGTCGTTGTTTCCTAACTGGAAGACCTAGAGCTAATTATCGAGACTTTGGTTTATCTAGGCACGTGCTTCGTGAGATGGCTCATGCATGTTTGTTGCCCGGAGTAACAAAATCTAGTTGGTAAAGAAGAAAAAATTCGGAAAGATTGGATATGAATGCAATTGAGAATAATCCCTAAAAGGGAAATTCTTGATGTTCGAATATTATTTGTCCAGTGAATCATGTTTATATATTAATTAATAATAATAATAATAATAATATATATATAAATTGCGCGGGGTAGAGCAGCCTGGTAGCTCGCAAGGCTCATAACCTTGAGGTCACGGGTTCAAATCCCGTCTCCGCCAAAACCAAAGTTTTTAGCCTTTTCCAGTTTATGTATGAATCTCTATACCTTTATTTTATTCAAGAATTAAAAAAAAACGAATCTAAGATTATATTAATTCTATATTCCATTTATATCCTTTGGGGGGAATGGGCGGGTAGCGGGAATCGAACCCGCATATTCTCCTTGGCAAGGAGGAATTTTACCATTAAACCATACCCGCAACTGCTTTTATCTCATTATCCACTATATTAGTAGATTTACTCGTATATAGTCAATTATTGATTAATAATGCAAATTTAAATTACTTATTCTTTATATTGAAAGACGGAACGAATCGGTAATGGAACCCAACCCTCCCCTGGGAAACACTTTAGATTTTGTGCCTCAGTGTTTTAATTCAACCAAGGGAGGGGATGCTGCAACTCAGCCAAAAACTTAGGATATGGAGGAGTTAAGGATACCTACTAAAAAGACTGATCCGATCCGTGGCGAAGCACCCGAAAATACGACATTTTTGTTACTTGACCAACCGTTAGGAGAGGCAGGCACAACAGGCACACCAATTACTGGGAGAAATGAAATCGCGATTAATGCAAACACAGCCAACTGAAAGGCAATAGTCATGGTTGTGGTTTTCCAGGTTCTTAACGAATGAAACGGATTATACCATCTGATCCCTATCTGGCATAGATCTTGAAAACCAAGCCAAATGTATCATATAAACAATTTAATTCGACTATATTTATAATTGAGCCTTATTAACTTCTCCCATCTCCAGATGATGCTTTTTGCATCTCTTTCAAAAGAGAGATATTATATATTATTCACACAATATAAATATTTACTAATAATTATGGTACCGATATTATAGATGCTACCGAAAGAAGTTACATAGAATGGATTTTAGGAGAGATGGCCGAGTGGTTTATGGCTCCGGTCTTGAAAACCGGTATAGTTTCAGCGCTATCGAGGGTTCGAATCCCTCTCTCTCCTTCCGTCGAAGGATCATCGCATTCACGAATCTAGTTATCAATATCAATTGATTTTAAAGCTCGGCTATTCATAGCCGAGCTTTTAGCAGGAACCTGCAAAGACGGTATTTATCACTCGTATTCGGGGAAGCTTTTTCTTAGCTGAGCTGGAATTCCAGCTTACTCATTCCTATTCACTCCTCTAGTTAAGGGGTGTCATAAAAAGGACAGGTTCGGAATCACGGTCAATTCCTTTCTCAAATCCGGCTGCAGCTGCACGAGCTCTTCCTGCATGCCATAAATGACCTACAAAGAAAAAGAATCCTAGAACAAAATGGGAGGTAGCTAACCAACTCCGAGGAGAAACATAGTTCACTGCATTAATTTCAGTAGCTACTCCACCTACGGAATTCAAAGAACCTAAAGGGGCATGAGTCATATATTCCGCCGAGCGTCGTTCCTGCCAAGGCTGTATGTCTTTTTCCAACTTATTTAAATCCAAACCATTAGGACCCCTTAGGGGTTCCAACCATGGAGCACGAAGATCCCAGAAGCGCATCGTTTCTCCCCCAAAAATAATCTCTCCAGTGGGGGAACGCATAAGGTATTTACCTAAACCAGTGGGTCCTTGAGCAGAACCTACGTTAGCTCCAAGGCGTTGGTCTCTAACCAGAAAGGTAAAAGCTTGAGCTTGAGAGGCCTCTGGACCAGTAGGACCATAAAATTCGCTAGGATAAGCTGTATTGTTAAACCAAACGAAGCAACAAGCGATGAAACCAAAGACGGCAAGAGCCCCTAAACTATAAGATAAGTAAGCTTCTCCAGACCATACGAAAGCACGACGAGCCCATGCAAAAGGTTTGGTTAGAATGTGCCAGATTCCACCGAAAATACAAATGGAACCTAACCAAACATGTCCCCCAATTATATCTTCCAAATTGTCTACACTAACAATCCAACCTTCTCCACCGAAAGGTGATTTGAGTAAATAACCGAATATAACACTTGGACTAAGGGTAAGATTTGTTATTTTCCTTACATCTCCACCACCGGGAGCCCAAGTATCATATACGCCCCCAAAATACAAGGCTTTGAACGCTAGAAGGAGAGCACCAACACCTAGCAAGATTAGGTGAATACCTAAAATAGTGGTCATTTTGTTCTTATCTTTCCATACATAACCGAAAAATGGAAAGGATTCTTCTAAAGTTTCGGGTCCGATAAGTGCGTGATAAACACCCCCAAAACCTAAAACTGCGGAAGAGATTAAGTGAAGTACTCCGGATACGAAGTATGGGAAGGTATCTACAACTTCTCCGCCAGGACCTACTCCCCATCCCAAAGTAGCCAGATGGGGAAGTAGAATTAAACCTTGTTCATACATAGGCTTTTCCGGTACGAAATGAGCTACTTCAAATAAGTTCATCGCTCCAGCCCAGAACACAATCAATCCGGCATGAGCCACGTGGGCACCAAGCAATTTACCAGATAAGTTTATAAGTCGGGCATTACCGGCCCACCAAGCAAAGCCAGTGGTTTCTTGATCACGACCGCCTAAAGCCAAGGTTCCATTAAAGAGCGTTTCCACGGGGTAGAACCTCCTCGGGGAATACAAGGTTTTCATGAGGCTGATCCTGGGCCGCCATCCAAGCACGAATACCCTCGTTCAAAAGAATATTTTTGGTGTAGAAAGTTTCAAACTCAGGATCTTCTGCTGCACGGATCTCCTGAGAGACAAAGTCATATGCCCGCAGATTCAAGGCTAGACCAACTACTCCGATAGCACTCATCCATAAACCAGTTACGGGTACGAATAACATGAAGAAATGTAACCAACGTTTGTTGGAGAAAGCAACACCGAAAATTTGGGACCAGAAACGATTAGCGGTAACCATGGAATAAGTCTCTTCAGCTTGAGTTGGGTTAAAAGCACGGAATGTATTTGCACCATCACCATCCTCGAATAGAGTATTTTCCACAGTAGCACCGTGAATAGCACATAGAAGAGCAGCACCCAATACTCCAGCGACTCCCATCATATGAAATGGGTTTAAAGTCCAATTGTGGAAACCCTGGAAAAAAAGGATAAATCGGAAGATAGCTGCTACACCGAAGCTGGGTGCGAAGAACCAACCAGACTGGCCCAATGGATAGATCAGGAATACAGAAACAAAAACAGCAATCGGACCAGAGAATGCAATTGCGTTGTAGGGACGCAATTGTACAGATCGAGCAAGTTCAAATTGGCGCAACATGAAACCTATTAAAGCAAAGGCACCGTGTAGAGCAACGAAGGTCCATAAACCACCCAATTGGCACCAACGAGTAAAGTCTCCCTGTGCTTCAGGACCCCATAATAGCAGCAAAGAGTGTGCTAAACTATCAGCAGGAGTAGAGACTGCGGCAGTCAGAAAGTTACAACCTTCCAAATAAGAACTAGCCAATCCGTGAGTATACCATGAGGTTACAAAGGTTGTACCCGTAAACCATCCACCCAGAGAAAAATAGGCACAGGGAAAAAGCAATAGACCAGACCAACCCACGAATACAAAACGATCTCTCCTTAGCCAGTCGTCCATGTTATCAAATAAACCTTTTTGCTCTTTGGAAAACTTTCCAATGGCTATAGTCATAGCGATTCTCCCATTAAACTATTTCAACCATTTTTGGGCACCTTATCACTATCAAATCATTGAAAGAAAGATATCATATTCGATCATCCACGGACGATCCTTTTTCTTTCTTTGCCCCCTCCAAAGAATTCTCTGATCAATTTTGTAAATGCATCATCATAGTCCATTTGTTGGTTCAAAGCATTCAATATATATAGAATGAATCTTTGTCTGGTCTCGAAACGAACTTAGCAAAGACCTTTTAGAGGGTAGGTAAGCTTTTCTTTTCTCCCTAGTATTTTCTCCCACAAGGATTGATTCCCCTTCCTTTTGATGTCCCTTTAACCCAATATTATTGAAATTCTTTGAATCCCCTTCTTAGATCCGTTTGAGTAATAGAAATAACGTCTCTTATCCTTATTTCATCGGGATGCATCTATTTTACATTCTCCTTCCGTAAAAAATAGGGTATAAATTTATACATATGTATTTATATTTATAAACCAAGAAACTTTTCCAACTTATGGGGAGCAAGTAGCAAGTAGTAGGAGAAGGAAAGAGGGAAAAGAGGCGGGATTCAATTCTCAAAATTTAAACATTTTAATGTGAATGAAAAATTAACTTCTTTTTCATTTTGAAAAGCCTGATTTTTTTGATTCCAGACTTATCTTTGATATAAAATTCACATTTACGATTTCGAGTCAATTTTGATATTAGGGTAGCCAACTTATATACAATATAATAAGTCAAGTTTACTATTTTCAGAAAATTGATGATCTTTCTCACTTTCCATACCAAACGTTTAAGGATTTATCATTAGTCATGGAGTGGATCGATCGGGATTCGAATTCCCCCGCTCACCCTCATAAAATAAAGGGATTTTTTTGATCAAATATTATATTGATCATTCATTATATTATTCAGAATTTCCCCTGTTGATCTGATCTAAGGGATTAATTCTCGGGGGGCCGCCCGGCCTATACTAATTACACCATCCCTTACAATTTCATTCCTTTCTTCGGACATACATCGATCATATATATGGAAGAAAGCTCCTAACTCTTGACTAACCTTAACTAATGTCCCATTAATTCTTTCCTCCCGGTTCGTACCAAAACAGGTAATCCATCATGTTATGAGCTAATAGATATTTCCACGCAATTATCCACGAGAGTTGGACTGGATGGGGCAATAATACTCCACTCCCGAATTGCTAAAAAATGAAAACTTATAAGACCACTATATATTCTTTTTGCTCGATATAGAGAATTCTAATTATGAATTTTAAATTGTAATTATTCAAATTATTATGTTTTTTGATAAAACTTTCTTTCTCATCTGACTATTCCAATTCATTAAGTGTTCGTGAGTGGATTCTCATCCAGGATGATATAAAATGGAATAGAATACCTTCTATGGCTATGGAGAAAATATGGAAGCCCTTTATCGGATTTGAACCGATGACTTACGCCTTACCATGGCGTTACTCTACCACTGAGTTAAAAGGGCTTCTTTGAGGGGGAATAATTGTATTATTGCAACAACAAATATAGTTTGATTGAAAAATCAGGAAAATGTCAACTAGTTCATAATAATATATAGCTTATTTCTGGCCCAATCTTTCCATATGCATAGAAGTTAATAATAAAAATCATATAGGTTATACAAGTCATTTAGTTAATGCAATCCATGTAGATCATCAAAATCTAGAACCAATAAAATCGACTCTAATTTTATTTTCATTGTTATTTGCTTTATTATTAGTATTAGAATCATTTATTGGTCATATTTATCCCCTTTCCGTAATACGGATCCTTCTCAGATTTTTCCAATTCTATTGCACATCATATGATTCTTAATTGAATTCTTTTGATATATTAAAGGATTCAGTTCTCATCATATCAATTCGCTCGAATTGAACTTCTTTTTACCCATTTTATAATCTAAACTAAAATGATTTTTCCGATGAAATTGGAACAGAATTTGTTCGTCCATTTTCTCCAACGAAGAACTCTTATCTATCATTCCTTCATATGGAATAAAGTTCGTTGAATATATACATATATATATAATCGAAGAAAAGCGCAAACAATTCAAAAAACAATTTAATTTTCAATAACCTCCTCTCCGGGGAGATGCTATGTATGGGCAATTCAATTAATTATTTCCGTACGGAATAGTCGTTTCGACCCTGGAAATAATTAGTCACCTCGAAGTGTTTCGATTAGGAGAAATAGGTTGTAGGAAATAAAGATGGTGATAAAGTTAGTTCGAAAAGGGGTTACTTTCTTTATTCTCCTGCGGAGGAGGAAAAATAAAGCATATGTTCCTTTCCCTTCCCACCCAAAAGTCCAAAATATTATTTCATAAACAAATTATAGTAAAATTGAGTTTCTACCATTTGACCTAGTAGTAACTATGGAAATAAACTAGGATCTAGTAGTTATTTAATAACAAACATAACATTATGTTCTAGAATGAGATGGGCGAGTAAAAGGCGTATTGATTCTCTAGAGGGAGAATATAATATTAATATTATGGAATGAACCACAATTAATCTTCTATAAGAAAGGTAAGTTCGCCCTGATTTATATATATTGAATAAAAAAAAATTACCTTTTTTATTTAACCCCTGCTCCGAACTTACTTCATACTCGAATATAGAAGGTTCTAAATACAATTTATATTCAAAAATTTCATAAATTTTTGAATGAGCAAGTTGTTTCGTCCAATCTGATCAAGGAAATAAGACTTAATAAATAAACTATTGATTGTTGATTAAAATCTTGTAATATTCAATAATGAACCCAAATAGATAAGATATGATTCATACAATAAATATAAGTTTCCTCTGATATAGCATAAAACTGAGTTCAAAGTACCTAATTATCGGGTTAAAGGTGGAGATGAGAATGAGATAACAAACAACACTCGGCTTCAAATAATATATATATCACTGGGTAGGATGTGTGAACCTCAGATGTTAGCCCATCCATCTCCCGCAGGTGGAAATGAAACTAATAATTGGAAATATTATTGGAATGAAATGAACCATACTATTGACAGTAAATAATGAATTGAGTAACATAAGGATAAGGATAAGCCCCCATCGTCTAGAGGCCCAGGACATCTCCCTTTCACGGAGGTGACGGGGATTCGAATTCCCCTGGGGGTACTAAAAGTTTTCGGAATCACGAATATCCCGAGAACTTTCCGCACCCGTTTCTATTCCCATCCCGATATAAGAGAGATGGGTAAAAGCCTTTCTTCCCCTTTCCAACTGACTGGGTCGATGCTCGAGTGGTTAATGGGGACGGACTGTAAATCCGCTGGCAATGCCTACGCTGGTTCAAATCCAGCTCGACCCAATGTCAACTTATCAATCTATTCATTATTCAATCAATTTATTATATGAAGTCTCTTTCTCTGGTTGATCTGAACATTCAGCATTAATAAAAGATTACTATTTATTCTGCTCCATAATGGGATTACTGCTTCAATAACAAAGATCCCGTTTCGTTTTCGTCTATCGATAGGGTCCCATTCGTAGAGAAACGTATCTATTATAATTCCACCCAGACAGAACAATTACAATAATTGTAAAGAATAGATTTGACACATAAGTTTTTGATCGACATAATAACTAAATAACTAAACTGTTTTTAATGGGATTGTAGTTCAATCGGTTAGAGTACCGCCCTGTCAAGACGGAAGTTGCGGGTTCGAGCCCCGTCAATCCCGAATCACCAAATTAATTTGATTCAGAATTCATTTATTAAAAAGGAACTAGGATAAGTTTCGCCATTTAGCAAAACCTCACTTACTTGAAGTGGACTCGGATCCCGTGCTCTCACGGGATTACGAATCTCGTGTGTCCGCCATTTCACCACTAAAACTCTCTATACCTTATCTAATTCTCTAAATATAGGCTAAGTCTTCTCTTATTTTTTTCAACCAATTCCCGGAATTCTTTTCATAAACGCAGGCGAACGACGGGGATTGAACCCGCGCGTGGTGGATTCACAATCCACTGCCTTAAACCGCTTGGCTACGTCCGCCCCCTTCTACTCATTCATTCCATTCGGATATGATAATAACACTGAAGGTAGGTGGTTAGGGGGGATCTCGAAAATCCCCCCTCCCCTTTCTAGGGACTCTAGAGGCCCGGCCCCTTTAAGCAGCAGGGACCCCCGCGGTCTCCCTTCTGTTTGATCCTAACTTTCAATGTTAAGGTTGAAAAGTTATGGCTGAGTTACTATCTTTTTATCGATAATAACTAGGAATCTGTAGAGACATCAATTAACCGTTTGCGGAAGGAGCTTCAACAGAAGCTAAATCTAGAGGGAAGTTGTGAGCGTTACGTTCGTGCATAACTTCCATACCAAGGTTGGCACGGTTGATAATGTCAGCCCAGGTATTGATTACACGACCTTGACTGTCAACTACAGATTGGTTGAAGTTGAAACCATTTAGGTTGAAAGCCATGGTGCTGATGCCCAACGCGGTGAACCAAATACCTACTACAGGCCAAGCAGCCAAGAAGAAGTGTAGAGAACGGGAGTTGTTAAAGCTAGCGTATTGGAAGATCAACCGGCCAAAGTAACCGTGAGCAGCTACGATGTTATAGGTTTCTTCCTCTTGACCAAACTTATAACCTGCATTAGCAGATTCATTCTCCGTGGTTTCTCGGATCAAACTTGAAGTTACTAGAGAACCATGCATAGCACTGAATAAAGAGCCACCGAATACACCAGCTACACCCAACATATGAAATGGATGCATAAGGATGTTGTGTTCAGCTTGGAACACAATCATGAAGTTGAAGGTACCAGAGATTCCCAGAGGCATACCATCGGAGAAGCTTCCCTGACCGATGGGGTAAATTAAAAAAACAGCGGTAGCAGCTGCAACGGGAGCTGAATATGCAACAGCAATCCAGGGACGCATACCCAGACGGAAGCTGAGTTCCCATTCACGACCCATGTAGCAAGCTACACCAAGTAGGAAGTGAAGAACGATTAGTTCGTAGGGACCACCATTGTATAGCCATTCATCAACGGAAGCTGCTTCCCAGATAGGGTAGAAGTGTAAACCGATAGCTGCAGAAGTTGGGATGATGGCACCAGAGATGATATTGTTTCCGTAAAGGAGAGAACCGGAAACGGGCTCACGGATACCGTCAATATCCACTGGAGGAGCTGCGATAAAAGCAATGATGAATACAGAAGTTGCAGTTAGTAGGGTAGGAATCATCAATACACCAAACCATCCAATGTAAAGGCGGTTTTCAGTGCTGGTAATCCAATTGCAGAAGCGACCCCATAGGCTCGCGTTTTCGCGTCTCTCTATAATTGCGGTCATGGTAAAATTTGGCTTGTTGAATAAGAATTATTACCCAAGCACAGATATTATATTTTGTATGCTTGTTATTCTATATTATACGGAGTTACCCCCTTGTTGTCAACCCCCGTTTCTTCTTCAGAGATCCAGATTCTTAAATACGTAAAACAGTAAGTAATTAAATGATTGGGGGTGACATAAGTAGCCTATGTTACATAACTTACTCGCATTAATGACGACATAACAAATATCATCTCATCAATAGGGAAACATACCCATTATATACTATTTCAAATTTAAAGTGTGAGAGAAAGAAAAAAGTATGAATTGAATCCGATCAATTGGGTTCGGGTTGACCGGGGCCGGGGCTCGAACCCATAACTCGTCGGATGAAAGTGGGTGAATTACTCTCCCCTGGGGGCCGGGTTTCTGCGTTTGCAATTTTCATTGCACGTGGCTCTCTCTATGCTATGTACGTACCTATCTCATCACACTTCAGTTCTTTCACAAGATTATCTTGAGTCTCGGCAATTGAATTGCCCGACGAGCCTCTCGTTAGTAGAATCAGTTTCGGATGATTCGAGTATATCTCTTTTTTGCAACGAATTTGCTAAATAATTTATTTGGATAATATCCAAATACCAAAAATTTTTTTTATGATAATGAACCTTGGGGAGAAACGGGGATATTAACTCTGGTTTCTCCGAAAAAGAGGATCTTGGAAACAGTTTTGAACCATGTTTTTTCCACACAACGCGTATTGTACTTTTATGCCTACAAGCTAAAGTTTTCGCACATGAAAATCGAAGTATGTATTGTATTCGATACAACCCCTCCTTATTTGAACATCCACTATAATAATAGCCGATATTTTTCCAAATTTGATCGAATCGGTTGAGAATGTCATCATCTCTTAGAGTAGTCCAAGCTAATTTACCAATTGGATGTCCCAAAGTATTGCAAAATTTTTCTTTGGCTAATAATCCGATTAGACCGGAAATTGGAGTTATAGCACACAATTCTCTGGTAGGAAGACTGGTAGCAATGGGTAAATCATCCACCATTTCGACTTGAACTGTGGTGATTTTGGGTCCAATACCTAGGATATAACCCAAAAAGGGAAAACAATCTTTGGATGATTTTTGAATGCGTATCCTGTATGGTTGAAACCAAAAATGAAAATGATATTGCCAAAGTCTTAAGAAAAAATGCTTCCATCTCTGGGCTAAATATTTAGTACCTTTCAAAGCTACCATGTAATTGTTTTCATATCTTGCATAATGAATAGAAGGATTTTTCACGAAAAAAAAGATGTTTTCCGGTGGAGTAATCATCCATGGTGGCTTCGCAACATATGATGGCTTTGCAATATGCTCGATCTTTTGAATAGAGTTAGCTTGATCGGGTGAAGCGGAGAACGATTCAAAATGTAAGGTTTTTTTCCAAAGGGAGACTAAAGTAGATTCGGATTCATATATATAGTAATTCCATAAAAATATGGATAACCTATTTGTTTCTCTTGGAGAGAAAAAGATGGGTGTATTTGAGACAATTAGATTTTGTTGTTCGTGGAGAATAAATCGTAATAGGTGTAGAAAGGGAGCATCTTAAATCCGTCGACGAAAAATTCGAATAAGTACTTCTGGATGGAGAGAATAGGGTAATTTAGTACCTAAGAAACAATAGGAATACGAAAAATGATCCTCCATAAAAGGAAATACGGAATGAATAGATCGAAAGCTATTCCATTCATTCGTTTCCATTAGCAAGGGTTGCAATTGCATCAAGAAATGGATTTGCAGAACTATAGTCGGACCTTCTCGAATTGATCCGCAAGAAGAATTGATATAGTAATCGAAAGATTGATTTTTTTTATCACCCTTCCTTCCAATACGCTTCCTTGATAAAGATAAAATAGTATCTGGAAGGTCTTGTTGACGTATTCTACCAATTAGACGCTCTATGATTATGAAACTTAAATGATTGTTGCTTGGAACTGAATCCTCTTTTCGTTTTAAACTCGATTTATTTGAAAAACAATTATAAGCAATTGCATAAATATCATCATGAAGGAGAAGTTTATATAAAAAGCGTTGCTGCCACAAGATATTTTTTTTATTTCTTCGTAGCTTCTTTATTTCAGATAAAACCCAAGCTATGGTTCTCATATGAGTAACTCCTTGGGATGAGAAATGATGCATAGTGCGATCCACGTGAAGATCGGATAGATTTATTTTCATTTATTCAGAGATAAAAAAAAAATTATATCAAATAATTTTTATCTAAAACTCATTTGATTCCTTGTAAAAAAGCATTAATCTTTTCGAAAAATGGATCTATTTTTGCAAACTGATCGCCTACCTGACTTATAAATCACTTTATTTAGTCAGCACACCGGTTATTCTTTTACACATTTGTATTTATTTATCTATTTATTTATCCGAGTATTCAAGATTCATTTCTGATAAGAATACCCTTCTTGTAGGAACAACCCCTCTCTCTCCTCTCCTATTGGTTACTAAATTACTTCTAACTTCCAATTAGTAAAGAGAATATGAAATGGGATCTTTGAATAAACGGGGGAGCTCATTCTTCTGGTTCCACCTATGATTCAAGCCATCTAGCTTTATCCATTAACTTTTTTCCGCTTGAGTAGTGGATCTGTTTTCACAACACAAAGCAATCCGAATCTTTTCCTTCCATTACGATACTTTGATCAAATTAAGCTTGAGAAAAATTCTGTAATGAAACGACTTTTTTTTTCCGCTAGGTCGATCAATCGTAGTCTTATAAAACTTTTGGGAGCCGATTACCCTACCGTTGGGTTAGCAACCCTGAGAATGAAATAATAGAGTATACTATACTGGAAGAATGGATTAAAAGAAATAAATGAATCTTGAGAATATGAATCAGAGTAAGTCAAGTTGAGAGAATGAATAAATAAATTCTTGATGTAGGCTTTCTTTTTCTTTTTTTAATGTTTTTCTTTTTTTTTTTTTTAATTACTTCAGGATTTACGATTTTCTATATTTTTATTCTTATTTCGTGGAAAGGAAAAGAATCTATAATGATAGGGAACAGAAGGATGGTTAGTTAGAAGGAAGCTAGTCGACCGGGAGTTCAACAGGGGACGGATCGGACCACCTCCCGAAGCGGAGATGGATAAAGTATTTTTTGTTCTTTCTCCCCCGTTTAATGGGAAGAAATGACTTGACGGAACGATAAGCTCTCCTCTCCCCCATATCTTCTATCTGGCTTCTCATTATTCCATTTAGCTATTTCTCGATATTATTAACTTGATTTTAGATCTATTTTGGTAAAACGAAAAATAGGTTGTATTAAACATAAACGCAATCTTTACCTAACCTATTGTAACGAAGGCTACTCTACTAAATGAACATATAATAGGATTGGGAAAAAGGGATCAAGCATTGAACTCATAACCATCTCAATTAGCTTTGATTTATTCAAATATCCTTGCTTTAAGGCGGGTATCCCTATCCAACAATCTATGCAGGTTGAGCTTTCCTATATACGAAGTTTTTTCCCTCAATCAATCAATAATGACTTCACTTCAGCAGAATTTATCCCTATACATACGGTATGTTTTTTCCACGTTTGGAATTAGTGTGTTCTCTCTACTCTATTGAATCGTCTTTAACTTTATCTAAATCTAGTCGTTTAAACAATCAAATAGGATTTTCTCGTTCTTAGACCGATCTTCATGATCGTAGGAAGCCCCACTTTGGCTATTTTTTCGATTGAGGGAGGGGAAAAATGAAAGTAATTTCGATTTCTTTCATTTACTGTAATCAATCATAACAATTATTAATTATTACATTGTTCGATCAACTTATTGAAAATTAAAAAATTGAGTTATTTGTTTGATAAGTAAGAATCTATTTACTAATTTAGTAAATTTAATTTTTAAAAAGTTGGACAAAGTTTCAATAGCTTTTTTGCTCTACGTTAACTTTAGATTATATCTCCTAACTTGTAGGTTATAAAGAAGATTCTACGTTGTTACGCGAGCCTCGCTAAAAAAAAAGAAAGATTTTGTTTGGAAACGTATGTTGAGATAGGAGTTCTTTAATTCGGATAGGGAATGGCAGATGTTCCACGAAACCGATCATGATATTCAAGTTGCACGTCGCTTTCTACCATATTATTCTAAACGAAATTTTACCATAATCTTTCTTTGAGATTCAGATAAAGGTGTAAATGAATATGTTGTAGGAATATATGGAATAAATGACATGAGTTTTTATTCTATTATATTTTTATGAAATGAAGTTTTTAGTCTTATGTTATACTATAGGTGGATGGGAAGGATAGAGAGAAGGTTCCCAATGTAATGTTTCAAGTACTCAATGCTTCCTTAGCTGCATACATTACTTCGACGGTAATGTTTGTAATGCCACTCTGTCTTGCGAACTTCTCAGTCTTTCTTTTAATCTTGCCCCTAACAAAGCCAGGAATTTTACTTAATTCCAATTGACTCTCGGAATTCCAAATCAAATCCGTTTCTGCGGATAATGATTTAGTAATAACTTCTTTAGTGTCATGACCACCAAAAATATCTAAAAGATGGTCTTCCATGCCCAAAGTATATGAGTTATAAACTAAATCGGCTATTTGATTAGTACCCTCATAACCTAAAAAAGGCCGATATCCCAATGGGAAATTTTGGATATGAACTGGTGGAGAAATAACTCCACAAGGAATATCAAGACGTTTACCAATATGACGTTCCATCTGAGTACCAAATATGGCGGATGGTTCTACGCGAGCGATCATATCCCCTACTTCAATATGATCATCTGTAATAAGTACTTCATCACAGAGACCCCAAACTTGTTCGTTAAACCATTCCGCGTCGTGTTTGCAATAGGTACCCGTACAACACACACGAATCCCCATCTCTCGAGCAAGTATCTTAGTCATTGAAGCAGCATGAGTTGCATCACCAAAAACAACTGCCTTTTTTCCTACAAAATTTTGGCAATCGATGGATCTTGAGAACCAAGCGGCTTGAGAAACAAATCTGGTTTGTTGATCAATATAATGTTCATAATCAACTGTTTTATTGGAAAAAGCAGGAGTCCATTTATTAACACGCCCTTGTATTTGTCGGATAAACTCAGCCGTATCTATAACTCCCATAGGAGTTGTAGATATGTAAGGCATTCCAAATTCTTTCTCCAAATATATTGCTGTCATTAAGCCTATTTCACGATAAGGAACAAAATTAAACCAAGCCTTTGGTAAATTTTGAAGATCTTCTACAAATCCCCCTTCGGGAATTACTTGATTAATTTCAATACCTAGATCCTGTAATAAACGTTTTAATTCGCGACAATCGTGTTGATTGTGGAAGCCCAGCGTAGAAATACCGATAATATTTGCGGAAGGTATATCTGTTATAGATCGATCCAATTTTCCTTGTCTACGAGCCTTACCCAAATAATATCGAACCACTTGTTCCAAAGTTCTATCCGCTGCCTGAAGTTCATTGACTCGATAATGATTCACATCCGCGGGAATTACATCAGAATCAGAAGTAATAGATGCTCTATCCACAAAGTTTTGTAGATCTTCCTGTAAGATACTAGAAGTACAGGTAGGTGTTAATATAATCAAATCAGGACGTTCTTCTTTCTCTTTCTGAATAATATTATCAACAACTTTCTCTTGGGATCCGCGTGTTAATACATGACGATCTACTATGCTAGCAGTTACGGGAGTAAAATCCCTCTCTCTTTCCAGCATGGAACGCATTACATTAAAGTAATCATCTCCCAGAGGAGCATGCATAATAGCATGCACATTTTCGAAGGAACTGGCTACTCGAAGAGTTCCGATATGAGCAGGGCCGGCATACAACCAATAGGCTAATTTCATGAAGAAGATTCTTTTTCTATTTTCCCTATTCTACTCCGCAGAGATTCTGCTTGCCATACCTATACTATTGTCGTAAGATGATTCAGAGAATATACTACTACAAATAAATAGTAGAAAATTGGAATGTTCATTTCCAAGAGGACTCTTTTTTTTTTTATTTCATCGGAGAAACCTGGGACGGAAGGATTCGAACCTCCGAGTACCAGGGCCAAAACCCGGTGCCTTACCACTTGGCCACGCCCCATAGGAGATATATCCGATGCTATTCAATCCCGATATTAAGGTTGTTGTCAATCTATCTATTCGGACTAAATCTCAGTCCAAGATTTATTCGTTTCTATGAAATAAAATAGATTGTTAAGTAGAAATAGATTAATTGCGGAAACAAAAAGGGATGGGATAGAATAAAAGAAGGATTCTTGATAAAATTGAACGGAATAGAAAAAATATTGATTTCTTTTTCTTTCATCTATTTCACTGGGAGGGAGATCGTGCAAATATGGGACTGGACCCGGAGGAACCAACCCATGCGTACGCAGTGAAATGTACTGAAAAACTTTCATCAAGAATTTATGAGGTTGGTTCCTTTCGTGCCGTACTGAACCCCTGTAATAATCTTTCTTTTTTTTTTTTTTTCGGAGAAAAAATGTTAGTTATGTTTGATACCTATCCAGGAAACACCACTTTTTTAAGTGGCACCGTTTTGGCTAAATCACCCGAAGCTTATGCGATTTTCGATCCGATTGTGGATATAATGCCGATCATACCGTTGTTCCTTTTCCCCCTAGCCTTTGTCTGGCAAGCCTCCGTGAGTTTCCGATAATATATATATAAATATGTAATATATATATATATATATATATATATATATTACATATTTATTTTCCCCTTTCTTTCAAATAACTTACCTGTCTTATTCACCCCTTCCAATCGAACTACCAAAATTACCTTGAAAAAAAAAGAAGGTTTTTGGAGAAGGTCGATTGCGGCGATCCCGGGGCTGGCTCATTTTAACCGGAGGAACCGAGTCGACGGGGGTTCAAATCCCTCTTTTCTCAATTCAATCGGCTATGATAATCAATATAAAAAACAATTTTTTATATTGATTTTATTCGAATAAAGGTGGTATAGGGATTTATAATTTACTCCATCTTACTCCTAGTAACGCAATGATCCCGGAGATTACGCCATGCTTACTCTCAAGCTGCTCGTTTACACAGTGGTCATTTTTCTTGTTTCTCTTCCCGTTTTCGGATTCCTATCAAATGATCCTGGACGTAATCCCGGACGTAAAGAATAATTACAGAGATTCTATGGATTCATAAGATAAATATTTAGTTAGTAAACGGGGAGAGAGGGATTCGAACCCTCGGTACGAATGATCGTACAACGGATTAGCAATCCGCCGCTTTAGTCCACTCGGCCATCTCCCCGAGCAGGGAAGTATTCTTACTTTAACATGATGCTAGAGCCAAAGTCTATATTCTCCAAAATATATTCTACCGGATATATAGCTATTATAATATAATGGTTACAGGAATGAGTATGGGCATTCTCGACAAAAAACACTTGCATTATTCATTTCATCAAAATTAGTCTATATATTATTCCATCGGCCTGGCCAAAAACTGGCCAGGTTATCGTAAAGGCAAACGGTTCTTATCGATTATACAATTCATTACCCGGTCTCAAAGCTAAAAAACTTGTTGTTAAAGCACTTACAAGGACTAAGATAATTTGACTGTCCGAGATTGATGTCATCCCTTCATTTTCTCCCCGAATATTCGTAATATGAACCACACGCGGGTTTGTTCAAATTTTCACCCACATCCATGGTTTAAATTCGAATGGATGCATAGGTTTTCTATTATTGTACCAATACTAGCTCTTTATGGCTATAGATCCTCCCAATTCAAATTAGATAGATCATATATATTTATTTACGATAATATATCATTTGAAAAAATATATTTATTTTTTCTTCATTGATAGAAAAAATAAAAAAAAAGAAGAATTCATCGATTCTATGAAATCAAATTGGAAATAGAGAGGTTAAACAGGAATGAATTTGGAAGTTATTGCACAGCTTACTGTTCTGGCTCTGATAGTCGTATCGGGTCCATTAGTAATTGCTCTATTAGCAGCTCGCAAAGGCAATTTGTAATCCCAATATGCCATCTCCGGAAGTGAAAGTAACGGTTCGAGGTATTGGATTTCCGGGGATGGGGTCTGAAGATAAAGTAATACTTTATTCCATCAATAGGGAAAGGCTTTATATTTTTACTTATTATTGGACAAATAATATAAATTTATGCTACTATCAAATCATAGCGGGTATAGTTTAGTGGTAAAAGTGCGATTCGTTCAAACCAAAAGTTATATTGGATAGTTGAAGGGTCTTTTATATTAATTGATTGATCAACGTTCCAATTGACAACCCTATTCTTACAAAGGTTCAAATCCTTTCCTATGAATGCCATAGGAAGAGCATCATTCCCATGAAAATAATAATCAATGATTCTTTCGGATTGAAAAATAGCAAAGCGGAATGATTTTGAAGCTAAATCAATCTTCTGAGATTGATTCGTCAAGAATCCATGGATAGAAATCAAAGGTATTCTTTTCATCGCAACTAAATCTTGAATTCTTTTTGTTCGAAAATTCAAGCCGGATAGCTATAAAATGATAATTTTGGTTTGCCAGAGCTATCAGCATTTCCGTTTAAAGCTCGGTGGAAAATATTCCCCTAAAGATTGGAGCCAATAGAAACAAGGAACGAAGTAACTAGAAAGAATTTCTCATTTAATTCATTATTCTATTTAATCAATTATTGAGATTTTTAAAATTTTTTTTTTTTTAGGATCATCTAAAAAGTATTTCTTCATTTAGAATGAAAAAACTGACATAGATGTTATGGATGCAACTTCCCCGATACCATCGATTAGATAAAAATCTTATTTATCATCCAATACTCGGTTTTCAATTTAAGAAAATAATCTCTTTTCTTACTTTATACTTCACTCCATAAGGGAGCCGAATGAAGAGAGACTTTCATGTTCGGTTCTGAATTAGAGACATTAATTGATCTAAATTTAATGTCGACTATAACCCTTAGCCTTCCAAGCTAATGATGCGGGTTCGATTCCCGCTACCCGCTACCCGCTGAAAGAGCTTACTTAAGAAATAAAAATTTTTTTATTTAATAAGAAAGATCAATAAGTTTAAAAAATTTCCTATTACTAATAGATCTTTTTTACAGCTATACCGTGAATTGTTTCATTCACAACAGATTTTATTTCCCCTTTCTCACGGGGAAATAAAAGCGTCCATCGTCTAATGGATAGGACAGAAGTCTTCTAAACTTCCGGTATAGGTTCAAATCCTATTGGACGTAATATCTTCTTGGAGAAAACTATTTTATGCTTAAGCTTAATAAAAACCTTTTAATGTGCTTTTTTTTCTCCCCGTGTGAACGGGGAGAGCCGGAAAAGAGCTTTTTCCTAGCTCCCTTCGTATCATCAAATAATCATATATTTATTTTTGTTCCTGAAGTAAGAAAAATTCAGTATGTTCCTTAATGGCTTCCTTCAGAAGGATTTCCGCTTGTTCCGTGAACACCTTAGTAGAACGTATGATTTCCGCAAACTGAGGTTTATTAGTTATTAAATACTCACGTAACTGAACAAGAAATCTTTTAACTTGTCCGATTTCCAGTATATCTAAATATCCGTTGACTCCAGCGTAAATAGTAGCTACTTGTTCCTCCACCGCCAAGGGAGCTGCTTGAGATTGTTTGAGCAACTCACGCAATCGTTGACCTCTAGCTAATTGATTTTGAGTAGCTTTATCAAGGTCAGAAGCAAATTGTGCAAAAGCTTCTAGCTCTGCAAATTGAGCCAATTCCAATTTTAATTTTCCAGCTACTTGTTTCATAGCTTTAATTTGAGCTGCGGATCCTACTCTAGATACAGAAATACCCACATCAATTGCGGGTCGAATTCCGGCATTAAACAAATCAGCTGATAAAAATATTTGTCCGTCGGTAATGGAAATCACATTAGTAGGAATATAAGCCGAAACATCTCCGGCTTGGGTTTCGACTATAGGCAGAGCAGTCATACTTCCCTCGCCTAGTTGAGAACTTAATTTAGCTGCTCTTTCCAAAAGACGGGAATGCAAATAGAAAACGTCTCCTGGATAAGCTTCTCGACCGGGTGGTCTTCTTAATAAAAGGGACATCTGTCGATAAGCTTGTGCTTGCTTAGAAAGATCATCGTAAATGATTAGAGTATGTTGTTTACGATACATAAAGTATTCTGCTAAAGCTGCTCCCGCGTAAGGGGCAAGATATTGCAATGTAGCAGGAGAATTCGCAGTTTCTGCTACCACAATAGTATATTCCATTGCTCCCCGTTCCTCAAAGTTATTAACTACCTGAGCCACAGAAGAGGCTTTTTGACCGATAGCTACATAGACACATATTACATTTTGACCTTTCTGATTCAAAATAGTATCTGTAGCTACTGCTGTTTTACCAGTCTGTCTGTCCCCAATAATTAATTCTCGTTGACCGCGTCCAATGGGAATCATAGAGTCAATAGCAATAAGACCTGTTTGCATGGGTTCATACACGGAACGTCTCGAAATAATGCCCGGAGCGGGAGATTCAATTAGTCTAAATTCAGAAGCTGGAATTTGACCTTTGCCATCAATAGGTTGAGCTAAAGCGTTTACGACGCGACCCAAATAAGCGTCACTTACTGGTATCTGAGCGATTTTACCTGTCGCTTTTACAGAACTGCCTTCTTGTATAGCCAATCCATCACCCATCAATACAACTCCAACGTTGTCTGATTCCAAATTTAAAGCAATTCCTGCTGTACCATCCTCAAATTCCACCAATTCCCCTGCCATTACTTCGTCAAGACCATAAGCACGGGCAATTCCATCCCCTACTTGGAGTACGGTACCGATATTCATAACCTTTACTTCTTGGTTATATTGCTCGATTTGTTTGAGAATAATGCTGCTAATCTCGTCGGGTCGAATGTTTACCATTAGTGTTCGTTAATGATTCCTGAAAAATAGAACCTATAAGAAAAGAAAAGGCTAATCAGTTATTTTTTCCCAGGGTCCCCATCGATAGGCCAATATGATGATCAATCATGCGTGAGTGCAATTCGCTATTCAAACGAATGTTTAAAGCTTTGAGAGCTCTTTCTAATGCAAGTCGGGAAACTTGTTGGCGAACTTGTTCAATTGCTCCTTGTTCTTCGAAACGAATAGTAGCATTTTTAGAATCTTCTAATCGTTTTAAATCTTCACCAGCGGAATTTATTAGATCTTGTTTCTCTCTTTCCATTCGAGATAGTCCATTTATGCGAATCTCGTCTGCTTTTGTTTCTGCCTGTTGTAAACGGTTCTGAGCTTGTTTAAGCTTATCAATAGCCTCTTTATATCGTTCTTCTGCATCGCGAATGATATTCAAGATGGTCTGTTTACGATTATCCAATAAATTACTTAATGAAAGTAGATTATCTATCGATTTTACGGATTAACAATCTCTTCCCGAACCGAACACGAATCTTTCAATTCATCCGGCTCTCTTGCTCAGTCTCCCATGAATAGAATATATAAATCCATTTTCTAACTGAGCCTACCCTTTTCATTCATATCCCATTTTTTTTGTAGAACTAGAAATTCTTCAAACTTGGAGATTATAGAAGACTGGCTCTCTTATGATCAAATCGTCAGTAAGATTGTTTTTTCTGAATAATTATTAATGTATGTAGGTTGTCAATTTAGTACCGAAAAACCAAAATTGGTCATTCATATTCATAGGAGATTATGACAATTCATCTAGTAAAATGAATTTTAGAATCATTTTGATATGAGTGTTATACATCAGATGAATCTCCAACCATGTTTTTTTTTCTATACGTCCCTATGAACACGGTGGGGAAAGAATACCCTGTGTTGTACTTAGACTTCAAGCAATTCAGCTTTGACCATTTTACAAGATTCCCTTATCAGTTAATAAAAAATAAATTGTTCACTGATTTTACGAAATGCTATAGTTCTTCTGAATTCTTGACTCAGAAGTAATTCGTTGGGGTTATGCACCTTCCCTTTCTCCGAAGTGCAGCTGAGTGGATTCAGCTATTTCATCCAAATATTCAACCCGCACACACTCCCTTTCCGAAGTAAACTAGTAGACCAATTACTACACCTAAATTAATCAAATTTGTTTCTAAAAGGTTGGTATTTAAGCCGAGACTCGCGGCAGGAGGCCAGTAACTCGGGAAAATAACAGGATCAATCATCATATTTTTTATACTCTTCTCCCGTCATAGGTTATCCAAGTTTTACAAAGTTTTTTCCACTCGACCCTACTGAACATCATACATAGTTTGAAATAGAAATTATGAGAGATTTCTCAGTCTGAAGTTTCACCTATTTCTAAAATAGGGTCGTATAAATACCTTGCTCTACTCTCTGCTACAAAAGTCAGGTTTTTTCAACCAAAGGATAGGAGAGAGAGAGATTTTGTTACTTATTCATTATTAGCCCCCCCCTCTATAGAGAATCGGCTGAACAGACGAATAAATTAAATAGAGAGGGAAGGGGATTAATTATTAGTAACAAGAGGTAAGGAGCTTAGCTTCTTTCCTCGGATCAAACGAAAGGATTTGCAAATAGAAGTGCTAGAGCTACAACTAGTCCATAGATAGTTAAAGCTTCCATGAAAGCTAAGCTTAGCAACAAGGTACCTCGAATTTTACCTTCAGCTTCTGGTTGTCTCGCAATACCTTCTACAGCTTGACCCGCAGCGGTGCCTTGACCAACACCGGGTCCAATAGAAGCGAGACCTACAGCTAATCCAGCAGCAATAACGGAAGCAGCAGAAATCAGGGGGTTCATATGGTAATCGATCTCCTCCAACTAAGGTTGGGGAATGGTTAATGAAAACCTATCCTCTATTGCTAACTACTTTTACTCATTATAAAATCTTTCATAAAAATAGTTAATAACTCAAGATGTTTCTCATTAAAGTGATGGTGTCGCTAAAGATGATAAAGAATATGAAGATAAAAAAGAATATTCTTTTTCATTCTTCTCTACGTCTATCCAATAGATTAAATATTCATTATTTTTTACATATTTCAATATTACTCAGATATTGAGGAAAGGCAGAATGGATTTGACCGAATAGCAATTCTATCTCGATTTCCTAACCTAATCATTTTATATTACATGAATTATGTAAATCGAATTACATCCATAATGTATAATAAGTCTGATTTTTTCACCTATTCTATTATGTTGTGACCGAGGAACAATTAAATTAAGAGGTGAATATTCTAATCAACTAAGTTCAATTTTCAATTTGTTCAGTTATTTTCATATAACCTTTTATTTTATTGAGAGATTTTACTAATTTAATTTGACTGATATGGAAAAAAAGTTTCATGATCGTTCATATTATTTCTATTATACCTGAGAAAATCAATTTATATTAGAATCGAAAAAAATCAATATATAAAAATATATTTCTCTTACGGGAAGATATTAATCTTTTTTCAAGAAATTAGATCTAGCAAAGTGATTGATTTTCCAAAAACTATCTACACCAATAAAAATTTCACTTCAACCTCGACATAGAGACTACGTCTATATTCCATACAGATGAATAAGAATCGTGTGTCCATCTATCCAATCGAAAAGCCTATTCTATTCTATTCAATGGCTAATGATGACCTTCCATGGATTCTCCTATATAAGCTGCGGCTAGAGTCGCAAAAATCAAAGCTTGAATAGCACTTGTGAATAATCCTAGAAACATCATAGGTATGGGAACTACCAGAGGTACTAAAGAAATAAGAACAGCAACCACCAATTCATCAGCTAATATATTACCAAAAAGTCGAAAGCTAAGTGATAAAGGTTTAGTAAAGTCTTCTAAGATATTGATCGGTAAAAGTATTGCGGTTGGCTGAATATATTTACCAAAATAACTTAAACCTTTTTTGTGAAGACCTGCATAAAAATATGCTACCGATGTAAGTAAAGCCAAAGCAACAGTAGTATTAATATCATTCGTAGGTGCAGCTAACTCTCCATGGGGTAACTCAAAGATTTTCCAAGGGAGAAGAGCACCTGACCAGTTGGAGACAAAAATAAATAAGAACATGGTCCCAATAAAGGGGACCCATGGACGATATTCCTCTTCTCCAATTTGAGTTCTAGCCAAGTCCCGAATAAATTCTAGAACATATTCGACGAGATTTTGACCATCCGGCGGAACGGTTTATAGATCTCCAGTAGCTAGAATGGCTAAACTTAATAAAATAGTAATTACAACCCAAGAGGTTATAAGTACTTGTCCATGAACCTGGAAACTACCTATTTGCCAATAGAAGTGTTGACCTACTTCCACACCGGATATTTCGTACAAATTATGGAACGTGGTAATGGAAGATAGAGATGGTGCAATATGCGTATTGCTCCTCCTAAAGATTAACTATAAAAAGAAGAAATTATTCTATTGTTTTTTCTTCTTTTTTTTTTTTTTTTTAATATCTTACTTTTGAATTTTCGACCACTTTATCTATATTATCTATATATAAATATCTTTTTCGAATATATTAAGAAAACTAAAAGATATTTATATAAATATATCATATATTTTCAGGTCCGAAAGTAGTGATTAACTCAAGAATTCCCGGGTTCTTGGAAATCACGACCTTCGCGAATCGCTGACGTAAATTTATTTGAGATCCATCCAATTGAAGATCTAGAATTATTATTGGCTGGAATTGGGATATCCGTAATAAGATCCGGATCGCAATCCGTAGTATATCTACTAAGCAAATGGTTGGAATACTTAAAATTATACATTCTTGAATAACAGTAGAATCTTTCCGTTAATCAACAGTTGTTACAACGTCGGATAAACCTGTCACATATTTAATTACACCTGGATATTGGTTGAGCCAATCGTATTTTCGTAATGGCTGCTTCTTCCTTTGGAGATTCATCAGATCCTCCTGTCCCCAAAATCTTTTGATTCTTGAGAGCGGACGTGTTTCCGTAGCAGACCAATTAAATTAGTTGACATACCACCGAGCTCTTTTTATTTAAATAATGTGCGCCTTTGTAGCATAGCAGCTGATTTAAAAGCATCAGTTGCTTTATATTTTGTATCAACTATTGAAAATTTTTTTCTTTTACTTGTTGCATTAGCCACTGAATCACAGGCTTCTTATGCCTTATGAAAGGCGTGTGTTTTAAGTAGGATTTGTAATATGAATACCCTTTCCGTGGGGATATGAAGTGTCTGTCTCCCTACCCTAGGATTCTACTTCTAAACTTGATGACTGAAATGAACTCCTGTTTTTATAATTTATTTCTTTGAAATATTCCAAGATTTTGGTTCCGTTTCCTTTTCTTCCCCCCCCCCATCTCGAGTAGAATCCCAGAGATTATAATATAGCCCAGGGACCATACATAACATAATATGGGCTAAATTTACCAATAAACTGAATCTCTCAACAATTTAGGGTTATATTCTCATAAATAATAAGATGTAGAGATTTTATAATTTGTTACATAAGGAGTTATTTCTTTGTCCCGTTCGGTTATTAACAACCCGATGGTTCTCGAATAATAGTATATGGAAATAACACTCGTCTCATAAATAAGAAAAATTTCTTTAATTTTATCTAATTCTTTTCCTACTAAAACAAACTTTGCATTAAAGTTATTTATCGAAATCCGCTTCGGATACTAATGTTCTTAACACTTCATGAATAGTTTTTTTACTGGAAGAAATAGGGAATTCTTTTTCTCCATAAAATAAAATGTGTTTAATCTCATTAATGAATAGTTTATTATTCTTTGTTCCCAAAAAAATCCCCCCTTTTTTCTCCGGAGTTACTTGCCAAATTGCTTCTCTGCACCCAGTACCAGCAGGAACTATTCCACCAGGAATGACATTCTCTTTTAAGCCTTTCAACCGATCGATTTTACCCCGGATAGCAGCTCTAGCTAATATTCTGGTAGTCTCTTGGAAACTCACTTCTGAAAGGAAACTCTTAGTATTAATAGATGCTTTCGTTATTCCCAGTAATATAGGTTTATAAGGAATCTCTTCTTCCAAAGCACGATTCATCCTTTGCGCCCGTGAAACTTCTATTGGTTCTCCGGGTGAAGAAACATTAGCTATTCCATCTTCTAAAGTAACTATTTTCGATGTCATTTGGCGCACAATAATTTCCAAATGCTTATCGGATATTTTCACTCCTTGGGATCGATAACCCTTCTGAATTTGATCAACCGAATCGATTCGACTTTGTTCTAAACTTACTCTAGCGCTGAGAAAGAAACTCCAAGGGTATCCGAAGATCCATGTCACATCATTGTTCCGATCTTCAAAACTGTCTTTGAAATCCATTGATACCGAAGTATTAGGGCGGGATTCTAAAAGTTGCTCGATCTTAGGAAGACCTTGAAAAATAATATTTTCAAATCTTAATCTTTCATATATTGATGTTATTGATGCATCTCCTTCTTTAACAATGTCTCCACAACTATTATGAACAGTCGCTCCTACATTAGCTAAGTATGGCTTAGCTAATCTAATTACTACAAATTCTATATGAATGGCTATTATTTGACAAGATCGGAAAAGTGGTCCATATTCGGATGTAGATACACCCTCACATATCAATTGTCCAAGACTAACCAATCGGAATGTTTTTTTGTATGGACAGAATAACGAGAAACACCAATTTAGTAAATAAAAAATAATATTTTTGCAAAAAATCAAATGAGAATTTCTTCTATTTTCATCTGAAAAATACCATTTAGGCACTTCGGAAGTATTTTTTAAATTTTCAATAATGGAATATTTATTGGATGGAACTCTACCATGGGTTAACCAACAGAGGGAAGACAGAGGATTAGCGATACTATGTAAATTACCTAAAATACCTAACTTCTCTAACGGAGTTACTTGCGTAAGATTTTCTTGTAAATCCTCTTGGATCGATGAAATAAAATCTGCAGTAATTCCTTTTAAATCGAATTGTGTGCTTTTATTACTTTCACTTGGGAATATTAAGGAATCCTTCAAAAATTCTGTCGGAGAAGCATTGACATCTGAATCAAATTTTATATCGTTTTTTTCTACCGTATCATAATATTTTGGACCAGTAAATGAAAGAGTGAGGGAGAGAGAATCGTCCGAGGACAAGATAAGAAAAGATGTGTTTTCTTGATCTCTATCGGGTAGAATACGAATAATACCTTTATGTTTACTAAATGATTGGCTTCCCCTATTGGAAGAATGACTGGTGTAATGAACTTTGTTACCCAAAATATATATGGAATCTGCTGTGTTATTATTATCATCATTATCGTTATTATTATTATTGTCATTGTCATTATTCCCAGTATCTAAAGAATATTTTATCAAACTAAGTTGAAGAAAATATTTAAATTGGAAAGTTTTATTCGTTCCTATCTCAATGAAAGAAGTATAAGCCCTTTCTACTCTCATAGAAGATCCCTTTTCTCGATCCAAGACTAAACAAGTTTGAACTAATTGGATACCCGTGTCATTGATTCGAACTTCTTTACCATCCTCATAGAGAAGATATTGAACAGCTTTCACTCTTAGAGTTCCTTGTTCCCCCAGTAATTCCCGATGAGAGAATGTTGTTGCTAATTTGTCAGGTATTTCATATTCCATTGCGGGTCTGAGTAAAGCAAAAGTTTTATCTGTACGAGGTATGATCCACTGGAGATAAGCCCAATTCCTGGATCTGAATTTACCGAAAATTCTTTTCCCCGGTTGTATTAAAGCGTCCCTTTGTTCGGATATTTCTCTTGCTTTCCCTGGATGAAGAATACAACCAGGTAATATTCTTATTTCGAATTTATTGTCTGTTATCCTTCGTATTCGAACTGATCCGCTCACTCGGCTATGAATATCCGAAGTTATTTTTGCACCTGCCTGAATAATACTATTATCCTCTACTAAGATGGGAGAAAAAGGTTCATGTACAATATGTACTTCTTCCGGGATTGAAAAAAAGTTACCACCTCCGATTATCTCATGTCTTGTCATAAATATTTTCGTTTTTCTATTCCCAATAATCTCGGTTTTTTTGCCAATCGAATCAATTTTTATGGTACCATACTTGATAATCCCCCAATCCTTGGTTATGTATCTAGGATCATTTGAAATGGCCAAAATATCATCATTTTGTAAAACACCATTTTTAGATATTTTAGGGACAAATTCAAAATCCGGGATTTGTTCATTGTATCTGTTTCTATCTCGTTCCGGTAAGAAAAAAACTCTACCCTTTTTATGTTTTTGTGTTACTTTATAACCATGCAAAATAAAAATGGAATATATAGAATTCCAATCCCTATTATTGGATATGCTATGATCAAACTCTGAATGATTAAAGGTTTTTTTGTTTCTTCTCGAAAAAAAATTGAATGATTCAGGATTTATCTGATCTTTTTTCGAATGAGAATCAAGAAGTGGTTTATTTTCCTCGGTCAAAGGAAATTGAACATCAATTTGATCTTCATCCCGGTAGAAGAATCGTATGCCACCGATACTATGAAATCTTCCCGATAATACCCGTACATAACTTGTCTTAGTTATGAAATGGATGTTACTATGTACATGCTCAGGGTTGTGACGCACCTTCGCACCCCAGTGCATCTCCCCATCCAAGCTGGAATAAATAGATTTTTTAATTCTTTCTTTTGAAGTGGATGTTGTAACATGAACCTCCGCAATAACTTGTTTTGATTCTACATGTTGATTGTTCTGAACCAAGATCAAACTTTGCGGTGGAATTGTTGAATTACGTACCTCATACTTATTCCCAATGGTAATGGATAAATCATTGTCACATATCCAAGCAGGATGCCCATGACGTGTACGTGTGGGATAAACCGAATCGGTATTGGATTTAATAATTCCAGTAAAAGGAGTTCGTATATGTTATGCAATACCACCCGTGAATATCCCACCAGTATGAAAAGTTCTTAAGGTTAATTGAGTCCCTGGTTCCCCAATAGACTGACCTGCAATAATACCCACTGCTTCTCCTGATTCTACCGGATTACCATGAGTAAGACTCCAACCATAGCATAGTTTACAGATCCAAAACATGCTTTTACAAGTCAAAGGGGATCGTATAGATATTGGTTGTGTTTGAAACATTAATTGATTGGCAAGCTCAGCCCCAATATCTTGATCACGTGTAGCAATGCATCTTGCATCTACGTATACATTATCTGCTAATACACGACCAATCAGTCTTGATTCAGCAATCATTCGTATATTCCTTTGCTCATCCCGAATGGGACTTATGAGGATACCTTCAATAGTGCCGCAATCTATTCTACGTACAACAATGTGTTGAACTACTTCAACAAGTCTACGTGTAAGGTATCCGGCATCTGCCGTTCGTATGGCAATATCCACAACTCCTTTACGAGCACCATAACAAGAAATTATGTATTCTGTTAGAGATGGTCCTTCGCGAGAATTACTTTGAATGGGTAAATCAATAATTTGTCCTTTAGGATCCGACATTGATCCTCTCATACCTAATAATTGGTGAATTTGGGATATATTTCCTCGGGCTCCCGGGAAGGACATCATATGTACTGGATTTGAAGGATCGGTTATCTTAAAATTAGGAGTCATTTCCTGTTTCATATATTCACTCGTAGTATACCGTGTATCAATCAATTGACGTAATCTTTCTACCGCATGCACATTTCCATAACGATGATGTTCCTCTTCGTAAGAACCTTGTCGCTCCGCATCCCGTATAAACCATCCTTTGGAAGGTGTTGTTGAAGGATCGTCAATGCCTAATGAGACGGCTTTGTAAGTAGCCTATTAAAAACCCAAAGTCTTAGGTTGATCTGGGATATGCGCCGTATACACCATTCCGAAATGAATTATTAACCTGCTAATAAATTGTTTTATGGCAGTTCTATCCATCACTTTATTATAGAGGAGCAATTTATCTGATTCTGCCATATCCCCACTCCCATAAATAGGATTCACCGCCAATGAATTCCAGCCTTTTACCGAAAGGTTTCCTCAATTTTAATGTTTGTTTGTACAAACAAGTCTTGTTTTAACAGGTGATTATAATTATATCGTCACAGCTGGCGGTGCTCCATTCCGAATTGAAGAATCTTTGGAGATGCCATGTAGAGCTGACTCTATTTCTTGATTCGGAATAATACGACCAGCGGTTGTACAAATGTATATACTAAGTGTGCTCTCTTCTCCATCCCCCCTAACCTGGAAATGCTCGTAGATCTGATGGGAAGTACCCAAAGGCTCATACTGAGCCTCAATAGGCTCTTCCTGATTCACGGAATTCATTATGCGTAGATCATCATCTACTGGCCATCGGAGCCACAAAGGACTGTATAAGTTCATTTCTCTCTGCGATTCTGCTCTGAGCACATCATTGTAACTATAAAAATAAGGTATTCTTTGACTTTGAGAGAGTCCATTCCTATATGGAAATGGGTTATATCTATTTCCATAAATACCTTGATTACTTTCAATTGTTAATGTATAAAGTCCAAGAAGCATATCTTGGTTCGGTACAGAAACGGGATCTCCTGTAGCTGGAGACAAGAGATTCGCGTGAGAAAGCATAAGTAGACGAGCTTCTGCTTGGGCCTCCAAGGATAAAGGTACATGGACAGCCATTTGATCTCCATCAAAGTCTGCATTGAACCCTGCGCAAACTAATGGATTTAAACGAATAGCACGTCCGTCTGCTAAAATGGGTTCGAATGCTTGTATGCCTAGTCTGTGTAATGTAGGTGCTCGGTTCAACAATACGGGATGTCCCTGCATAACCTCTTGAAGTATTTTCCAAATAAGAGGCATTTTATTCTGAATCAGGAGTTTAGCGGCTTTAATGTTGGGAACAAGATTTCGTCCAATTAAATTGCGAATTACGAAAGGTTGAAAAAGCTCTATGGCTATCTCTCGAGGTAATCCGCATTGGTGTAATGAAAGAGAGGGACCTACCACGATAACAGAACGACCTGAATAATCAACTCGTTTTCCAAGTAAATTCTCCCGAAATCTTCCTTCCTTGCCTTGAATTACATCTGAAAAGGATTTCAAAGGCCTATCATTAGTATCCGTCATGGGTTCTCCGCCGATGCTATTATCAATAAGTGCGTCTACAGCTTTCTGAACCAATTTTTTTTGACAAACAAGTACTCCTTCCGGTGCAAATATTCTTATTTCTGAAAGACAACTGAGAGAATTATTTCGAAAAATAATTCTTCGATAAAGTTCATTTATATCCGAACTAATTATTTTACCTTCGCCTAATTGAACCATAGGTCTTAATTCAGGGGGAAGAACTGGTAATAGTGACAAAACCATCCACTCCGGATTTGTTTTTGTTCGAATAAAGTATTTGATCAATTTCATATGTCTAACCGAAAAATCTTTCCTTCTTTGAATTTTCCGGTTTTCCCATTTATCTTCTGTGGGTTCACCGTTCACCAAAAATTCTTCCCATTTTTCATATGCGCGATCCAAAACAACTTTCGGTTTTAGACTAGCTAATAGTTTTTTTGTAACATCTCCCCCAGTAGCTATTTCTCTACCCATAAATTCGTTGAAGTCTGGACAATGGAAAAAGCAAGGAATACTTTCGTTCCGAATTTCATAATCATTATCATCATATTAAAATAAACCTCGTTTTAATCCAAATGAAGTAGGTTTGTTAGTTATAGGCTTGGCAAAAAAAAGATTGGGATAGGTTATTATATTATCTAGTTCCCCCCCGCAGAATCGGACGCGAGAGTTTCCCCTCATCCGGCTCAAGCAGCTATTATTAAAACACGAGAATCTTTTATTCTTATTTCGTATCGAATAATTTTGAGATTCTGTTGCTTAGCGAGGAAAAACAGCTACTCGTTACTCAAATTATACCTAAAGTAAACTAATTTATGTTCTTTCCATTACAGAAAAATTAATTTATATTCTTTATTCTTGAGTAGTCTTATTCCCTTCGAATGATATACCTTCTTACAGAGATACCTTCCAATGAAATTGAAATTCGTAAGGATTTCCTTCGTTCATATTCCGATTCCTTCGATCCTTTGGGTTCTCGCTCTACTCCGATGGTCATAATGCTATTTGAAGCACGTATGCGGTGGATAGACTTCTATAGCCATACCTATAAAAGCTTACTTATTACATAAGCTCATTCAAAATATTCTAATATCGAAGGATTCCCGGATTCTATTTAAGAAAAAGAATGGGGTTTCTTACGAAGTCTGATTAACAAATAACATTATACATAATGTGATATGTACACATATTGTATGAACCCTAGATAAATCCTCCTTTTATCTCATTGCTTATAATTTCATCTCGAGCTTCGTGCCACTCCTCAAAGGACATGACATGTCGGAGTTAAAGGCATCCCTATGAAATTGGAATTAGATGGGATGACGGTTTCTATTCCAATCCGTATAATCAAAAACTATGATCGAGTCACACATCGCAGTATGCTAGGCTTTCCAATTCCCTAAGAGGTTTGGATAGGATATTCGCAATATGACTAGGAAGCTTTTTTGAATACCATACATGAGTTACCGCACATGCTGATTCGATGTATCCCATTCGATATCTTCGAACTCGAGATTCAGTAGATTCAACTCCGCATTCCTTACAGAAACTTGAGTCTTCTTCATTTTCTTCACTCCATTGATACTTTCCACGGGCGCAAACTCCACTTTAAATAGGCCCAAATATTCTCTCACAAAATATTCCATCTTTTTCTGGTCTATCGCTGCCATAATAGAAAGTGCTGGGTTGAGTTACCCGTCCAACTATCTCTCCGGTAGGTAAGATTCTTTCAGTCCAGGCACGAATTTGTTCGGGAGAAGCTAATCCAATTCGAAGATATTGATGATTTTGGTAAATCATAAGATTAAAGTTCCGATTGATTTGCACTAAACTTCTTTATAATCTATTATTAAATCTTTTTCTAAAATAACTGGATCCGAATCTGGGGCTAAACATCGTGGTTCTCGAACGAGCAATCGAAAAGATTCTGGAGTAATTACTTCAGGTTCATATATCGGTTCTCCAGCTACTATAGTACTAACTACTTTCTGACGGGTTTCAGCATGATCAGATTTAATAGTAAGCATTTCTTGTGGAATATGGGAAACACCGAAACCTTCTGGAGCCCAAACTTCCATCTCTCCTACCCGTTGCCCCCCCCGTTTGGATCTCCCCCTAAGTGGTTGTTGTGTAACACGTGAATAAGGTCCACTAGATCGTGCATGGATTTTATCATCAACTTGATGAATCAATTTTGGCATATAAGCTTTTCCTATCGTAACAGGTTGTTCAAAAATATCTCCCGTTCTTCCATCAATCAATCGGCTTTTCCCGGGATTATCGAGTTCAAATGACCATGGATTAGCTGTTTGCCTACTAGCCTCATGAGGTTCAGGAAATACTAGCTTTCTCGGAGCTTCCCGTTCGTATCTTTCATCGAAAGGCATTACTCTATAATGTCTCCTCAAAAAGTCTCCTGCTATACCAAGCACACATTCAAAGATTTGTCCCACATTCATCCGTGAGGGCACCCCTAAGGGGCTTAATATCATATCAATTGGTGTTCCATTTTGCAAATAAGGCATATCTTGTCTAGGTAAAATCTTTGAAATTATACCCTTATTACCATGTCTTCCAGCAACTTTATCACCTACTCGTATTTTGCGTTCTTGCAGGACATATACATGAACAACCTTTGTATACCTAGAAGTATCCTCTGGATAAATCCATCTCACATCAATAACTTGACCTCTTCCACCTGGGGGTACTTTAAGACAAGTTTCTCTCGTAGTAGTTGTATCAATACCAAATATGGCTTGTAATGAGTTACCTTCCGGAGCCTTCAGCGATTCCTCCGAATCTCGAGGTGTTAATTTACCTACTAAAACATCTCCCGTTTCTACCCAAGATCCCGGTAATACAAGGCCACTCTTATCTAAATGACGAAGAAAATAATCATCTAAATGGGGTATTTTTCTGGTAATTTCTTCAGCAGTTCCTTCAGGTGTTACATGAGCCCCAATTTCATATTTCCCAATATGAATAGACGTAAAAATATCTTCATGTATTAGACGTTCGCTGATAAGTACTGAGTCCTCAAAATTGTATCCTTCCCATGGCATATATGCTATTAATATATTTTTCCCTGGAGCTAGTTCTCCCCCTACCGTAGCTCCCCCGTCCGCCAAAATTTGCCCTCTTTCTAGATATTCACCTTGATTAACCCGAGGTTTTTGATGCATACGAGTATCGTTATTAGAACGTTGATATATAACTAATTTGGTATCTATTGTATTTCCATCGTCAACTAACAAAGTTATTTTTTCACCATCAATATAATCAATTTTTCCCCCCTGCGCAGCTACAACCACAGTCCCCGAATCTGGGGCTACTTGACCTTCCAATCCTGTTCCTACGATACATTTTTCGGGTTTTGAAAGTGGAACTGCTTGACGTTGCATATTAGAACCCATTGAAGCACGATTTGCATCATTGTTTTCAAGAGGAGGAATAGGAGGAGCTCCAACGGGAAAATGTTGTAGAGGCGAAATACTTCGAAGATGTATTTGATTCCATGCAATAGTCACAATTTCTTGTCGATATCGAGCTGCAGTAACTTGTTCCTCTTTATCCTCCTGAGATACCGATAAACAAGTTCCTGTAGTTATTCGATAGTATTCATCTTCCTCTGCTGATACATGAGTTGCAGTATCCCCCTCCTCGGATAATATCTCGGAGATCTTATAGAAGGGACTTCCGAAGAATCCCCAAGGATCAACGCTTGCATGAAGAGCCAATGATGAAATGGGTCCAGCGTTCATTCCTTCGGATGTTTCGATGGGACAAACACGCCCATAATGACTAGGATGAGTATCTCGTACTTGGAAACTAGCGGTTCGCCTTATTGATCCTCCAGGGCCCAAATAACTTAATCTCCGCCTATGAACTATTTGTGTTAATGGATTAGTTTGGTCTAGAGATTGAGATAAGGGGTGTGAACCAAAAAATTCTTTGAAAGTTGTTAATAATAAACTTGAAGTTACTGGACTTCCAAAAGTTGGTACACGTTTATGCTGGGTTGCCCTATTCATTCTTCCCCGCACTGAATCCTCCGAACGTTCTGATGCCAATCTTGATTGATCTTTTGATGAATCTGCTACGGAACAAATATGTTTATTCTTTAAGTGATCCATATCATCGAGGGTTCCTACTCCAATCCGAACTTTGATCGAATAATCTATAACAGCTAACATATCTTTTGGTAATGAAAAAATCTCATTTTTAGGTACATCAAGGTTAAGTTTCTTGTTCAAATTTATTCGACCAATCTTCCCTGGTTCAAATTTTGGTTGAGAGAATCTTTCTTGTGATTCTTCAGATATATCGGGGAATTTCAAATATTCATCTGTACCATATAATAGTTTGTAAAGTTCCGATATGGCATATTCTCTCGATTGAATATGTTTTGCCTTTGTTTTCCGAAAAGCGTCACTCGAGACATCGGGATAACAAACATTTTCTAAAATTTCTTTTGTATCCAAACCCATAGCTAATAATAAAAGTCAAATGGATATTCTCTGTTTCCTATTTATACGAACCCATATTCTGTTCTTCATATCAGGTTCTAATTTGAATCTTCCTCCACGATTTGAGATTATTGTGCCCGTATATATAGGGTTCCCATTTGGATCCCGTTCCAGATTAAGGTAAATACCAGGACTTCGTAAAATTTGATTGATTGCAACTCTAGCAGTTCCATTCACTACAAAAGTACCTTGGGAGCTCATTAAAGGAATATTCCCAATGTATACAGTTTGTCTTTTTATTCTCCCTCTTCCCTTTTGAGTCGATTGTGCTGGTACATATGATTTGGGTGAATACGTAATGGACCCACATACGGCATCTTTTTCTCCGATCAATGGTTCTATTAAGTAATATTGTTCACCAAATAATCGAAATTCAATCTCTTCATCTGTATCTTCGATACAGGGAAAATTATTCGGTTCTTCCATTAATCCCTGATCAACAAAACGATAAAATGCTTCCAATTGTATTTTCCCAAAATTAGGCAGTACAAAAATTTCCCCATTCTTTTCTAATACCATGTTGAATCTTCTCTTTCTTCTCTTTCCTCTTCTTTTCCCTATTTCCCTCTTTTTCCTTTTCTGTCAAGATGGAAATACAAAAAACTCCATATTGATAAATAAATTTGTACCAATATAGTGGTAGGTAGCAAATCGATAGATTTTCTTCTAATCTCGAACTAATTATGTTATGTGAGAGTCAGAAAAAAAAAAATACAGATTCTTAACTTAAATTAACTTAATAAGTAAAGGAAGGAATACCGTTCATTCCGTTTGAGAGGGGAGAGAAACAAACACTTGATTGAACCATTAATCATTCTTATAATACATTAACTTATATTTATTATATTTATTACAATCCCAGGTCGAAGATCAAAAAGGTTCAATTACGATACAGTGGAGGCGACATGGCCAAGTGGTAAGGCAGAGGACTGCAAATCCTTTATCCCCAGTTCGAATCTGGGTGTCGCCTGAAAATAAAATACAAAGAAGTAGTTTGGGTTGGCTATCATGTTACCTCTAAATATGAATTGTGTTGCTCCATATTATAGTCTGTCACATTATCCATATTCGAATTTTCATCATGAATAGACAACCCTATGTTAAGTATAAATCAATTCTGGAATAAAAGCAAGTTATTATATATTTATTGCTTCAACAATCTCGAATTCCTTTAATATTGCTTATAAAATCCAAAATATAGATTATCTTAAAATTCATTTTATTCAATACTTGGCGGTATTAACAGCTCTTCATATTATCAGTATAGAATAAATCATCATATAATATTATTTCTATATTTCTACATAGAAATAATATAGATTCTTTCTTCTATTCGAGAATCAAAAAGATAAGGAGAATCTTTACGGATATAGTTAATATTGCTTGGGCTGCTTTGATGGTAGTTTTCACATTTTCTCTCCCACCTGTGGTACGGGGAAGAAGCGGACCGTAATTCCCGATTATAAATAATAAATTTATTAAATCATTATTGAATATTTCTTTTTCATTTAATAATGATTTAATAAATAAATAAATAAATAAATTTATGGATATGGAAAAATATTTTTATAATTTGATCTGTTTTCTATTTTTTTCCTGCAAGAAATATATGAGGTATAATCAATTCCCTCCCATTTTCCATAATATAAAGACTTTTTTTTTCTTCCTATTCCGAATTCAAAGTTTTGATAGATCAATTTATTTTTCAACCAAGTTAATAGGTTGAGAAAAAAATATTTATATTTCTCATAATATAAATTGGTTATATTATTTTTAATACTACGTAAATATAGACTTTCCGTAATATAAGAAATAGCAGTTCCACTTAGAAGCATTTGGGATAATAGAAGAATGGGATCTAAACGCCAACCCTGGGAAATAAAAATTCCTCCACATAATAATCCGATGGAAGAGAAAAGGAAATCGTAATATTGGGATAGGTTGATTCCTCGCTCGCCCCCCCCTGAAAACCATATATGATATTTTAATCTCTTTATGGCTTAAGTAAAAGATTATGAAAATAACATATCGTTTTTACCCCAAATTCAAGTGAGTTTTCATATAACTTCTTGGATTGTCTCTAACCTGTTCAACGAATTTATATTCTCAAATTTTTTATTATTCTCAAGAGATCAGGTTTATTTTATATGTACTTATCATATTCTCCTATAAGAAGGATTATCATTGGGCTCATGGTATACTCCGTTGGTTTCACCATTCCCTTCTCCGGAGGAAAGAGAACTAAGAATTGACATAAAATGATATTTTTCATTTTTCTATTTATCAATCGATCCAAATAAAATTTCAGTGAAATTTGTTTTCGAAGTAATTTATAATATTAAACTATGTTAGCCATAGATTATCTATTTCATTCTATAGAGAATAAATCTTTTCTTCTCCCCTTCTCAAGTTTCATATTAAATATTATTAGTTAATATGTTGAATTTCCTAAGCGAAATATCTTTAAGTACATTCAAAATCACACCTCTAGATACATCAGGTTCCCTTTCTCTAAGGGCGTACAAAAGTATGCCTACCGACACTAGTCCTACTCCCACCGTAGTACTAGGACCATACTCCATATGAATCATATAAAAAATAATACGTAAGTTAGAAAGGACTATATTCGTTGGGGGAATATGTTTCTATTAAAATCCCCCGATATAGTTTTTTTTTTAATTAAATAAGTATTCGCAATAATGTATGTAATTATCCAGAAAAAACTTGGACTTCTTCTATCATTCTCTCATAAGTGAATATTAAATTGAGAATGAATTTAATTGCTTTGACTGGCTGTTTTTACATAAGGGATAGGTGAGAAGGCAGTGGGAATAAGAATGAACAGTGCAGTGGCAATAAATGCGAGGATATTTACTTCCATAATCTCATTATTTATCTTATTATTTAATAATATTTTGAAGGGGCTCAAAAATCTCATCCGATAAAGATTAGAAATCTTCTCTTTTTCAGAGATTCATAATGAATATAATCGATTCAATTTCTTTGGGAGATACAATCAATCTCCTTGAATTCAATGAAACCCCATAAAAGTCTGATCCATTTATCTAATATTAGATGAATAGTATAACACAAGACAGCTTTCTGATCTACAAAATAAGATTCTTCATCTGAAAAAGCTCATTTTTTGTTTACTGTACTTTTACTCCCTATCTGCCACATTCATTGTCTACGTACCATCTATGTTATACGATATTACATGCAGTATACTATAAACATAGATGAATTTGGTGTGAATAGATAAATGAAATACTTCATTCCCCAGTCAATCTATTATCAATAAATCTTGATATTGAGATAATACCGAACCGAATTTATTATTTCACGGTTCATTTGATAGAGTATCATCTCGATAGTATGCCTTGAAGAGGACTCGAACCTCCATGCTTTATAGCACGAGATTTTGAATCTCGCGTGTCTACCATTTCACCATCAAGGCTCTCAATCAATATTATACTTGATCCAAATTCAAAAACATAGACTAATTTAAGTATTTTATATTTTATTATTATTTTATTAATCATCGAAATTTGGGTTAGAATTATTAATTGATAGAATTCTATTCAATTTTATCGATTTTCATTATCCATAAATAAGATCTAACGCAGTATAAGAATAATTGATTGTTGAAACCGAGTTCCCGACCGACAGGGGAGACATAACATAGACTCATACAACTAATTCACATTTACAATAATTAATTCGGATTGTAAAACGAACTTACAATGAGACGGAACATTGTAAGTTCGTTTTACAATCCGAATTATAAGATAAGTTCATTTATTTCTCGATCTCCATTTTCTATCAGGAGAAAGATTAATCTCCGAAGTTTATAAATAAATTTTCTAGGAAAAAGAGTATTCAGCTATTAATTAAATGACTTAAAGAAATATTATCCTGGGCAATACTAATAATGGGATTCATTATTACTCCCAATATGGTAGAAGCTACTGCACATAACACCATACCGAGTTCAATAAAACTTTTTGATATTAAGGAAGATGTGGAAATTTTATAATTTGTTACATAAGGAGTTATTTCTTTGTCCCGTTCGGTTATTAACAACCCAATGGTTCTCGAATAATAGTATATGGAAATAACACTCGTAAAAGGTCCTATCGAGACTAATAAATATAAACCTGCTTGCCATCCACACCAGAATGGATAAAGTTTTCCGAAAAAACCTGATGACGGGGGAAAACCTCCCAGAGGTAATGAACATGGAGTGAAAGAAAGAGCTAGCAAAGGATCTTTTATATATAATCCGGCATAATCTCGAATGTTATCTGTTCCCGTACGTGAACCAAATAATATGATGCAAGCAAAAGTTCCTAAACTCATAAAGATATAAAACAGTGTGTAAGTTAACATGCTTGCATATCCGTTTGAGTTTCCAGCAATTATTCCAATCATAAGATATCCAATTTGACTTATTGGAGAATATGCAAGCATGCGTTTCATGCTCGTTTGAGTGATCGCAATCAAATTGCCTAATATCATACTAAGAATAGCTAATATCTCTAAAAGGAAATGCCATTCATTCGATGAGAAGGAAAAAATAATATTGAAGATTCGAGTAGCTAAAGCTAGAGCGGCTACTTTCGAAGCAGCAGAAAGAAGAGCAACAACTGGGGTTGGGGAGTCAGAGTCGAAAAAAGGATCATTATTCACTCTTTCCTCTCATTCAGAACCGTGCATGAGACTCTCATTTCACACGGCTCCTAAGTAATAAAAAAGGAATTATGTTTTTTTACTTATTACCCTCCTCGCGTATGTATAAGATGTAATAATTTATAGATTTGTACAAAGAATTACTAATCTTTAACTTTTCGAGGAATCCTTCATCGATGGTTTTCATACCGAGGTGCTGACCTGTTTAATCTCTCTTATCTTTTTCAAGAGTCTATCTAAAATAAAAAGGTAGATTCGATAGAAAAACCATCTGATTTTATTCGTTATCAATAGCCATGGATTGTTATTCTAGGGTGATCTATCGGTCGGCGGATGCTTCTCCGTTCTAATACACTCGTAGTCTTTGGAGGATTAAAACTAACTATGTAGCATCTACACAATGGAAATTATTGAATCTCTGCGCCACTATCCTGATTCTTTGTAGAAGCTACCCATAATAACTAAACTAACTTGCAAAAAATATTTATTCAGAAATATTAAATGCTTCTAACTTTGCTTTACCTTAATCGTTCATTATTCGAACGAAAGTTTTATGTTATAAGAACCTTGGTAAAAGTTGTGTTTTAATCCGAGTGAGGATAAAAGTTTCTTTATTCCGCATGTCTGTAGATCTCTTTCCATATTCAATATGGGGGAACAAATAAGTATCTATTTGTTAGAGAATGATTGAACGAATCACACTCCCTCATATACGTCAGGGGTCCATTGATGAAAGGGAACCAGAGAGAGTTTGAATCCAATTCCTACCATTATACATATGAGCGCAACCAAAGTTCCTGGAGAGTTATACATTTGTGCATCTATAAGTCCATTTATTATTCTCTGAAGTTGAATTTCTCCCCCAGATAAACCATATAACCAAGAAAACCCATAAGCCAAGATAGAAGAACTTGTTCCACCCATAAGTAAGTATTTCATAGTTGCTTCATTAGATCTCGCATCTCTCTTGGTATATCCGGATAATGAATAGAAACATAAACTTGAGCATTCTGGAGCCACAAATATAGTTACTAAATCGTTAGCACCACACAAAAACATTCCTCCCAAAGTAGCTGTTAATATGAGCAACAAAAACTCCATTATGGCCATTTTTGTACATTGAATATACTCCACAGATAGGGGAATACATAATGCTGAACATAATAGAATCAGAGATTGAAACATCTCGTTAAAGGTGTCTGTTCGGAAATTACCCGAAAAGCTAATAATAGGTTCTTCTTTCCATTGGGGAAACAAGACTGTTATGCTTATCATCAAACTTGCAAAGGAGATGAAATATAACCAAGGTGTATCTTTTTCGGAAATTAAATCTATTATTAAAAGAATGATTAAACTAGAAATTAAGATACATTCCGGTGAAATAGCACTCCCGTATGAGAGACGCAAATCAAACTCTAATTTCATAATATCTTTGAGATATAATTCAAATGAAATATCAATCGATTTCGTATATGATACGCCGAATAAAGTAAATTGTTTCGCTCAAAAACTAAGTTCATCGATATTTTTTTTTTCGAATCGTTTTCAATTCTCATGAAAATAGGTCATATCATAATAGTTAAAAATTTTTTTTTTATTCAAATACAATATTAATTTTACATTAACATTATGATATTTATATTTGTTATGTAAGCCTTTCGGCTCACGTTCCTTCCAATTTGATATCATATATTCCTTAATTTAATTTAATTTAATTGTTATTAATCTCTTTATTTATATGAACGGAAATTTGCAAAAGCTCTATTGGCCTCTGCCATTCTATGAGTCTCTTCCTTTTTACGTACAGCATTGCCATTATCTCTGGCAGCATCCATTGATTCAGAACTTGGTTTAAAAGCCATACTTCGACCTGGACGTTTTCGAGATGCCCCCGATAACCAACGAATAGCAAGTACTTTTCCCCGTGTAGATCCTATTTCAGTGGGAACTTGATAAGTGGACCCACCCACACGTCTCGCCTTTACTGCTACATTGGGAGTTACTTTGCGTATTGCTTGACGCAAAACGGATAGTGGATTGTTTTTCGTCCTTCGCTCAATATTCACCATGGCATTATAAAGAATTCCATAAGCCAATGATTTTCTCCCGTGCTTAAGAATATGGTTAACTAACATGTTGACTAATCTATTATGATAAACCGGATCAGCTTTCGCATCTCTTTCTCTCGCATTACTTCGACGTGACATGAGTACGAGAAATAATTTATTATTAGTAATTTCTCTCATTAAAGTTAGGGATTAATGATTCATTTCGGCCTTCTCACTCCATATTGTAGGGTGGATCATTCATTCAAGTCGCGAAGGATCTCCCTCCAAACCGTACATACGATTTTCATCGAATACGGCTTTCCACTTCACTATATACAATAGATTTTAAA